GGGGGAGATTGAGGCACGCTGAGGGTCTCTCTCCCTCCAATGAGGTGTATAGGCGGTCCAAGGACCCCTTGATGGTGCAGTCAGGCCGTATTATATTCCCTGCCTCCTCCACTATCTGATCCTCGGTCCAGTCCTCTTGCAGGGAGGTCAACGCTCGCCTGAGTCTGGGATGTTCCTCCAGAAATTCCCTCGTTTTTATCTCTTCAGGCTCCGTCAGACTCCCGATTTTCTCCTTTAATAGGTCGCTAATTTCAAATTCCTTACCGGGTAGTCTTTTCGGAGGACCTTTAAGACGGAGCTCGCCTGGATGTTCCCCTGGCTTTACCTCCTCTGGGGCCACCGCCGTATCTTTTGCAGGATCACCGAGGTGGCCTAAATCACCTACAAGATCGACACAATCGACACAATCGACACAATCGACACAATCGACACAATCGACACAATCGACACTGGCCGCCTCCTTCTTCTCCTTCTCACGACTCTCGCCATCTGACCTCTCGAACGCGTCCTTATCCGCGCTAAACCCCTCCCAGGGATCCGCCTCCATTAGATACTTGACGATCGCCGATCCTTTGTTCCTCCTTATGGGTTCTCCTTCATAAAAACTGACACCTACTACTACTCTTCCCTGCGCCCTCCGTTTAGTCACTATGTCCCGATAGCCCATGGCCCTTAGTAAGTCATCCAGCATGTCCCCGAAGGAATAGTAGGATACCGGTTCGATCCCCTGCGCATCCACATATTGCATATATGACTCATATAAACTTCCGGCTAAGGGCACCTTTTTAGCACCTAGGTATAGCTCACTTTTCGGTAGATATTTCACTTTGGTGAACACCCATTCGAGGATGCCTGAGCTATCCTGACCCCCCCCACCACTTAACTCGTTTATTGACTCTACGCTTTGACCTATCCTCGATCTCTCCTCCGACATGTCCAACGCCCAGTTTATTAACCCACTCGCGTCCACCTTTAGCTTCTTCAGTAAAAATGGATCTCTCTGTACCGCCGCCTTCGGCGTCAGCACATACAGCACACGCCTCCTAAAGCCACTGGTTCGGTCCTGTACGCACCACTTCGTGTTCGACGTAACCAGCAGCAAAGCCACCATGGATACCACGTAGATGCTTCCGTTCTTAATCTCGATAACGACCTTATCCCAACAAATATGCGAACGGGAAGGGTTAAGAGGTAGGTAGGAGCAAAGAGAACACTTCGTATAACCCCGGGGACCATATAGCAATAGAGAGAGCTGAATGCAGCACCAACCCTAGAAAACAAGGTAACACTCTGTGAGGCAGGATCGTCAATCACGTTAGCCAACATGCGCGTACCCATGTCGAGAACGAGCTTGTTTTGTTCTTCCCGGCTAAGCTTTCCACTATGCTTTAAAGATATGCGGACAGCCTCCTGGAAATTGCGGACGCTTTCGACCGTTGTCCGGTCAAGGATATACTTTAACACACCAAATAACCCAATAAATGTACTAATGATGTTCATAAGGTCCCTCCTTTGGACACTCTAGAATAGAAAGCGGGTGAGAACATGGTGTAGAAAAGGGGGGGGAGCTATCACCCAACCCCGAAGAAAAGATATTACAGAAACCACCTTTGAGACTGCAGAAGAAAAAGCAAAAAGATAGAAGAAAGATATACGAAAAGGGAATGTCGAGATGTCGATTGTGTCGATTGTGTCGATAGTGTCGATAGTGTCGATAGTGTCGATACTTTTCATACTTTTCCATTTTCCTGTTTTTCTTAGACTGCAGAGAGAGATGAGGTGGGCTAGATCTTTCACTTAGGGGGTGTCAAAAGAGTCGACAGTGTCGATAGTGTCGATAGTGTCGATACTTTTCATACTTTTCCATTTCCATCGTTTTCCATTTCCATAGGTTTCTTAGACTGCATAGACACCTCCATTTCATTTTCTTTTAGGAGGGGGTCTATATCTTTCACTTCCCCTTTCACTTCCCCTTTCACTTCCCCTTTCACTTACCCTTTCACTTACACTTAGGGTGGGTGTAGTTATCGTTTGCGCTCAAGCGGGATTTCGAGCCCTAGGAAACGCAGGCTGTTTTGTCTGAGCGAAACGTCCAGCGAATGGAAGGTGGAAAGGAGGCTAGAGCGCCGAGTAAGGTGGACCAACCCATCATTTTCTAAGCTAAGAGGGACACCCAGACGGGACTCCTCCAAGTGAAAAACGAGATGCATGAGGAGAACCACTTCATGGGAAGCAAGTATGCGAGAGGTAAGCAATCCGTTGTGGTATAGGCTGCGGGGGTTTCCCGACAAAGACTCTTCCTCTGGCCTCCCGTAGTATGGCTTTGTCTGGGAGGGAAGATAGACTAGGCTTCTGGAGCCCACCATATCGTGGAAAAGGGCGAGTTCTTGTAGGATAGGATGTCCCAAGACCTTCCTCTGGAAGCCAAGGAGATCCGTGGATTGAAACTTCTGATGTGCCTCCTTAATGCACGATGAAATAGCACCTGTCTGGCTAGTCAAGCTGGCCCCGTTTAAGCCAGAGTAAACGATCCGCTTCAGGAGGGGCTTGGGGCACCCGTCTCCCCACTTTTCCATGGCGAAGGACCAGAAGGACCCAGACTGGTAAGCTTCCCACGTATGGGGCGCCTTAGTGCGACCCATCAGGCCAGCGTAGATGCCGGTGTGGCATGCCACCATATCAATCTCCTCCAGGGTGAGCTCCTCGGGGAGAACTAGCTGGTCAATGACCAGGCGAATAACCCTCTTAAGATCGCGTCTTAGGTTGGCTAGGGTGGCTGCACCGGAGCTGTTCTTTGGAACTAGTCGTGAGTAACTGGGAAGTTCTGCGTAGGTGGTGGCAAAAAGGTGTTGTACGGGGCACCTACGGTGGAAATAGGGACGGGCTCCTGGACCGAATAAGCGGAAGAGCAGGTAACATGTGCTGGTGACGGCCTTGCTTTCCTCATTCAGGAGAGCCACGAGTTCTTTGTATCGTGAGGGGGTGGCAGCCAACCTCGACAACCCAGAACTCAACGGGCCTGAGAGAGGATAGGGCAGGCCGGCTAAGGTGGTGCTGGGCAATAAGGGGGGCAGCTCGTGCTTGTGGCGCGTGGAGGTTCTCTCTGCTTGGAAATAAAGATCCCCCACCTGTTCCTTTAAGCCCTCCCTTACCTTGATGTTGGACACTGCCCACTGAACGATCTGGTCCTCCGTCCACACCTCCTCCCTGCGATGGGCTTCCTCAAGCCCCGGATACTGCTTTAAGAACTCCCGGGTCCTCTCCTCTTCTGGGAAGGTTAGCGGAGGTCCCGAGGGCTTGCTTTCTTTCCCTTTCACAGCCGGTCCATCTCCCTGGATCGGCTCCCCTCCTGTTTTGTATGCATCCTCCTCTTCTGCGTTTTCGTAAAAACTATGGAAACTATCGACACTATCGACACTATCGACACTGTATACGGTCTCGCAGCCTCCTCGTTCTGCGTTTTCCGACAAACTATCGACACAATCGACACTATCGACACTATCGACACTCTGGGCCGGCTCCCTCCTTGCATCAGATAGGGGGCACTCTCCTGTTTTGTACGCATCCCCCTCTTCTGCGTTTTCGTAAAAACTATGGAAACTATCGACACTATCGACACTATCGACACTATCGACACTGTCAACTGTTTCGCAGCCTCCTCGTTCCCATTCTTCTTTGTCCTCCTTAAACCCGGGCCAAGGATCCGTCTCCATCAGATACCGCATTGATCCTGTGATCCTGTTCTTCCTTATAGGTTCCCCCTCACCGAGCCCTAAACCTTGCACCACTCTCCCTACGGATCTCCTTTTGATCACGACATCACGATAGCCTTGTGACCGTATCACGTCATCCAGCGCATCCCCAAAATGGTTAAATGGGATCGGTTCTATCCCATTAGCGTCTACATAGAGGGTATAATCCTCGTAGAGAGATCCGGGGAGTGGCACTTTCTTTGCACCTAGTGGGATTTCGGCACCCGGGTAATATCTCACTCTCTTGGTGACCCACTCGATTAGCCCTGAGCAGTCCGCCCCTCCCCCTGTTAGTTCGTTAAGGGCTTCTACGCTGTGGCCTATCCGGGTCTTGTCGGGCGGCATCCCCAAGGCCCAGGTGACTAGCCCGCTGGCGTCTTTCTGGAGCATTTCAAACAGGAATGGATTGCGGCGTGTCACTGTTCTGGGTGTGTGTAGGAAAAGGAAACGCCTTCTCCCCCCGCTAGATCGGTCCACGTCTGGCCACCTCCAGTTGGCTGTAAATAAGGAGTGGGCGCCGGGCTTAACCGACATGGCGGGCCTGCCTTTAGCCTCTACTGTTACCCTCTCGTTGGAGAGCAACTTCTTTAATATGCTGGCGGCCGTGTTACTCGGCTGTCGGGTCACATCCGGAAAGAGTAGTAAACTCTTTCCTTCTACAAGTGTCAGTTCAAATCTATTGGCTATTCTGCTCACGTCTAGGGTCTCACACCTCTCTCCTAAGATGTGTTCCAGGAGCTGCGTGAGAGTCGACTTTCCCGTAGCCCCGGGCCCCCACAAGAAGATACTGAACTGCTCTCGGGTATCTAAAGTGAACACTAGCCTCAGGTATGCTCTCAGCAGGTTTAGCTTTAACACGTCCCCGTCCGATTCTTCGAAAGCCGTAAGATCTCTGTCAAAACCCTCCCAGGGCTCCCTCTCCGAGAGACTTGCAACAAGTTCAGATCTTCTATCCCTTCTAATAGGTTCTCCGCTTCTTCCTAAGACAAGTCCTAAAAAGACCCTTCCGTGTGCCCTCCTCTTTAGAACAACATCTCTATATCCTAAAGAACGAATAGAATCCTCGAGTACAGCGGTAAAATTATTAAAAGCAATAGGCTCTATTCCGTGAGATTCCGCGTATTTTACGTAGGACTCGTACAAGGAACCTGATGCAGGTTCTTTTCTCGCACCTACAGTTACTTCGTTTCTACCCCACCTTATCCGCCAACTAGTGAAAAATACCTGAATTCTCTAAGCCGCCCCCGGATACCTCATTAAAAGCCTCTGCGCTTTGACCTATATGGGTCCACTTTTTCGGCATGGCAAGAGCCCAATTGATCGCAGGGCGACAGGCGGAGCTTCTTTCTTCTTTTCCTAGGGCCCCGAGGGATAGGATATGAGCAGAAATAAGAAATTACCCGGTGTGCCTGGCCTATTCGTTTTCTTAGTTCCACCCGGGACGGGGAAAAACTGAAAGGGAGTTTCAATCTGGCAACAATTGGAAATATCTTTCGAAGACATGTTGCGAAAAAGTCAAGGCTGCCTTTACCTATACCCACCACTCTTGTAACCCTGTACCTATACAGTCTCTAACCCTGCTTGGTGGTATCTCACCCCTGCCAATACTAGCTCCATTTCTGTTATCCCTTCGGCCTTTTCCACCACTAATCTATGAAGTGCGGGATTGCTAGTAGCAACTAGTGGTAGAGGCAGCTTGACCCCCCCCAGCTCTCGTGGTACAATCTCTTTCCTCCGGAGCCCAGACTTCTAATTTGGCTCGCGGAAACGGGAGGGGGTGGAGTGCGACGGGACTTCACCAGTGGCTCGGCTCGTCGCGGAACAAGCTAACTAAGCCACAACCACCAAAGTGAGTGACCTATTAACCCAGTTCTCCCCGCTTTTTTTATATCCCCGGTTTTTCCCGTTGCCATCTTTGCATCGTCATCGCTGTTAAACCCCAAGTAGTCATCGGACCCCTCCCATTTTTTAAAAATCCATATTTTAGTTCACCTACTTATTGGGTAGTTGGTTAGGTTGTCGAATTCTCCTCAGGTAGCCTCGTCAAAACGAAATGAAGAACGAGAGTGAGATATTGAAACTGCCTCCATTCCAAAATGAATTCTTTCGCGAAAAATGATTAATGATGTGGATAAGCTGATACCGACTCGTCAATCTACTCCATATTCAACCCGCCTCATATTACTGACTTACTGATGCGAAAGCAGGAAACTCGTTGCGTTGGTAAACCCATGCATCAATTTGATAGATTTTTCATTTCTCTATCTGCGTTGCTTCTTTGCAATCCGGCAAAAGATGCAGAGACAAAACTTTGAAAAGAAATTTGCGGGAAAAAAGAATGAGATTTATCCCGTAAATTAGTTTTTGTACTTGTAGTCAGAAACGACTTGGAGGAGTTCTCCCCTCAACAGGAATTGAATGACGAGGAGCCGTATGAGGTGGGAATCTCACGTACGGTTCTGTATAGCGACGTTGTAGCTGTCGACTATTTCACAACTACACCAAAAAAACCCAACTCTGCCCTACGTAAAGTTGCCAGAGTTCGATTAACCTCCAAGTTTGAGGTAACGGCTTACATACCAGGTATTGGCCACAATTCGCAGGAACATTCGGTGGTCCTTGTGAGAGGCGGAAGGGTCAAAGACCTACCCGGCGTTAGGTATCACATCGTCAGAGGAGCCTTAGATGCGGTAGGAGTGAAGGGTCGTAGAAAAGGGCGTTCTAGTGCGTTGCAGAACATTGTCACAACTTGTATCAGCGCAATGATTCCGTATCAGTTGTTCTGATATGTCAAATGTGTAGCCGACCCAGCATTGCAAGGGGACTGAAGCCTGCTACTACAAAGATTGGTTATTATCCATCTATTTGTGTAAAACAACTTGGTGTCTAAGGTGTTTTATTCCAGTGGGTTAAGTTGAGTTTTACCCGGACTCCCACCTAAAAAGAAAAGTCTTTTCCTTCTGGAACAGATTCAGGTTACGACTACGAATATTTGGAGGAGACTTTGTATACAGCTACCGATTGGATCGAGAAACCTACGGACATTACTAGTAAGATAATTGAATTGCAAGATTTTTCTTTTCCATACCTATTTTTTTTTCTTCTGTGGAAGAAAAGGAAACGGATGCTCAATGTGCAATGAGTAAATATGATTTGCGCGATAGACAAAAAAATTGGTTGGAAATTACTTGGGTAGTTTTTATTCAATCATATGGAAAGCTGTATTCGACGAAAGTCGCACGTGCAGTTTGGAGGGAGATCCCCACTAACCGGTGGATCCACTCTACAATATGGAGTGAAGAAGCCAAAATAGTAGCTTAAGATACCGCCAAAAAAGAAAAATTGATTGAAGTCTGACATAATTGTAAACTCGTGGTACATCGGAGCAATGTAGTGAACAAAATTAAAAATATCGAATCGGATCCAATTTATCGCAATCGATTAGTAAACATGCTAGTTGATCGTATCATGAGAAACGGCAAAAAATCGCTAGCTTATCAGATTTTTTATCAGGCTATGAAGCGGATTAGATAAAAGACAAATAGGAACCCACTATCTGTTCTGCGACAGGCAGTGCGTGGGGTAACTCCCGATGTAGTCACGGAAACCAAACGTGTGGGTGGATCAACTTATCGAGTTCCCGTTGAAGTAGTACCTGCAGAAGGAAAAGCTTCGGCCATCCGGTGGTCATTGATCGCGTGTCGAAAACGCTCAGGTCGAAGTATGGCTTTAAGATCGAGTGATGAATCAATGGATGCCGCCAGAAATTCTGGTAGTGCCATACGAAAAAAGGAGGAGACTCATAAAATTGCGGAAGCTAACAAAGCTTTTGCCCACTTCCGTTAGTTTTGTTTAGATTCGTTCCAATCCACAATTTTTTCATTGTGGATTGGAACCGGAGCGCAGGGGTCGGGGAATCAAGAAATACCACGCAAAAATGGATGAGTGAGGGGTTCACGACTACTTTCTTTTCAGTTTGTTAATTATTTCAATCTTCGTCATGCGGTGGTCGATGCGAAGTTGCGGAGTGCTTCGTTCGTGAAAAGGCTTGACGTAGGATTAATTTCTTGGATACCAAAATTGAAATTGATCGGGGGCGCGCATCACGTAGAAGAAAACTTCCATTTTTTCCTCTCCCCCTTGTCTTAGGGAATTCTTTTTGTGAGAGAAATTACAAAAAATTTTGGGATATGAAAAAAACCTCTGTATCCAAGAATTTTAGATACTCAATGTATTTCGGTTTGGTTGACACAGATAGGTTTTTGTGATACACTACGAATTAACAGGCTTACCAGCCTGGGGAATCACTAACTCCTTTTCGAAAACCAAAAATTACCATGACCGCAACTTTAGAACGACGCGAAAGCGCAAGCCTATGGGGTCGCTTTTGCGACTGGATCACCAGCACCGAAAACCGTCTTTACATCGGATGGTTCGGTGTCTTGATGATTCCCACCCTACTAACCGCAACCTCCGTATTCATCATTGCTTTCGTCGCAGCTCCTCCTGTAGATATTGACGGTATTCGCGAGCCCGTTTCTGGTTCTTTGCTATACGGTAACAACATTATCTCTGGTGCTATCATCCCTACTTCTGCAGCTATTGGGTTACACTTCTACCCAATCTGGGAAGCAGCTTCCGTCGATGAATGGCTTTACAATGGTGGTCCTTACGAACTGATCGTTCTTCACTTCCTACTTGGTGTAGCTTGCTACATGGGTCGCGAGTGGGAACTAAGCTTCCGTTTAGGTATGCGTCCTTGGATTGCTGTCGCTTACTCAGCTCCAGTCGCAGCTGCTGCCGCCGTCTTCTTGATCTACCCAATTGGTCAAGGAAGTTTCTCTGACGGTATGCCTCTGGGCATTTCTGGTACTTTCAATTTCATGATCGTCTTCCAGGCTGAGCACAACATCCTTATGCATCCCTTCCACATGTTGGGTGTAGCTGGCGTATTCGGCGGCTCTCTATTCAGTGCTATGCATGGTTCTTTGGTAACTTCTAGTTTGATTAGAGAAACTACTGAGAATGAGTCTGCTAATGCAGGTTATAAGTTTGGTCAAGAAGAAGAAACTTACAACATCGTAGCTGCTCACGGCTATTTTGGTCGTTTGATCTTCCAATATGCTAGCTTCAACAATTCTCGTTCTCTACACTTCTTTTTAGCTGCTTGGCCCGTAGTAGGTATTTGGTTCACCGCTTTAGGCATCAGCACCATGGCATTCAACTTGAATGGTTTTAACTTCAACCAATCCGTGGTTGACAGCCAAGGTCGTGTTATAAACACCTGGGCTGACATCATAAACCGTGCCAACCTAGGTATGGAAGTCATGCATGAACGTAACGCTCATAACTTCCCCCTAGACTTAGCTTCTGTTGAAGCTCCTTCTATAAACGGATAATATCCGTCGGTCATGCAGCACAACTGGATACCAAACCCTTCAACTTCGGAAGATAGGGTTTGGTGCCCTCAAGGTTCGTACGGTAGAACGAAGAGAGAGGAAGAGAACGGCCTGTCACAACCTCAAGGTCATCAGTTTCCGACCTTGAATTGAGAAGGAAAAAGAGATGTAATATCCCTTCAAAAAGTTCCTCTTTTTACTCACTGAATGCTTGCAATCCTTCAATCTTTTGGGTGGAAAGAATCTATCTAGCTTAACGCATGGATCTTGTTCCTATTTTGGGAGCCCCTCAACATTAGCAAAGGGGGCGGACGTAGCCAAGTGGATCAAGGCAATGGATTGTGGATCCATCACGCGCGGGTTCAATCCCCGTCGTTCGCCCATCCGGGTAATTCAATACCACCGCTCCGCCTGCTCAGAGCGGAGAGATTTTGTTGAGGTGGATGGGGTATATACGGGTCTCTTCGACAATAACATTTGAAAATTCCCGATTTCATTCCAATTTTGGATGCGGATATTTACAAAAATAACCAGACTTGTATGATATATTTCTTCCGTCCCATCTTGAAATTTTCAAAATTCTCGGTATAATAGAATAAATATGGGAAATAGATAGATAAATAGTCTCAGAACTAATATGGAAGAAAAAACTATGGTGAAAGAGGTAGTAGAAAGAAGAGTAGGAGTAAGAGGCCCCGACTATTCATCTGAAGTTTGGGACTTTTTCAAAATCGATGCACTAAAATACTTCTCAGAATTATTGAAAAACCAACATCTCGAAGAACTTGTAGTTAGTCCAGCCTCCACCGCCGAACCTTTTATCAGATTATCTGACTTGTGATTTCTGAGTTCACTGTTTTTACGCAATCTGCGTCATTCAGTAATGAGGGGTAGTAGCATCACCCTGGAGATGCTGATGTTGCTAACGATACCAATTTCTATGCATCGCTTGAGTGACAAGAATTCGATCGAGAGAGGTTTTGTATTAACAAAAGTCATTAACGGAGGTGACGGGATAAGAAAGAAACAGGCAGAAAACCCCGGGAATTTCTCCCGCGAATGCTTTCTTCAATTCAAAAACTTTATCTCTCTCGGAAAAAATAGGAATAGAAAGAGGGGAGCGCCGGCTTCCTACTACTTAGATTTGAACAAAGATATTTCAATTTTCGCAGGTTCCTCAAATGAGGAAAAAATCCGTTATGATGCCATGACTCCCTTGGTTTCTGGTAGATGGAAGGCACGCATAACGACGGATTCCCCCCTATTTCTATTTTTCGGGACTCTATTCAAGGATGAGACTGAAGAAATTCAAGCGGTTCGTGGGGATAGGTGTCTGCAAAATTTAGTTAGGTTTTTCAAATTCTATAACCAATTGGTAGTTTCCAAGAACGAAAGTGACTGCTACCAAAACAATTTTGCTTCGTCGCTTCTTCGAGAAATTCGTAACAAACAAGATCTGGATCGGTTACAAGCAATACGTTTGAGAAACGATTCATTAAGTCCCGTAGTATTGGACCCCTGTGACAAAGCGCTACTGGAATCCATAGATTCAGCAGATCACCGAGGAGATGGATCGTCATTTTCCTTTGAGCAAGAAGCCTTTTCTAGCTTGTCTTCGTTTACGTCTTGTGAAAAAACGATGTTGTTTCGCAACTTTTTATCCGGATTAGATTATGAAAAATATGAAAAAGACTTTCTCGTTTTACATGCTTATTCACAAATTAGAAATCAATTAATCAACCAACTAACCGACTTCCCTTCGAGAATTAAGAAATCGAACCTTATTTTTGATGGGGAAAGAGTTATTGACGTCAGTAATAGCATCAAATCCGAGAAAGGATTTTTCCCACCGAGAATGGGGGATAATATCACGTTTACTAAAATATCTGGCAAGAAACTTGGGTTAGCAAGTAGCGGATACTTCGACTTCAATGAGATTTTTCCAAACTATTTTGAAGCATCTTTAGGGATACCTAAAGAAATAACTACTCGAAGTGAAAATATTAATTTTTCAAAAAAGTTGAAAGGAAGGGGGAACCTAGATTCGCTATATTCTCTAGTTAGATTGTATGGGCGAAGTAAAATCATACCTCTCTACCCAACATACATATTTCTTCTCCACGACTATTTCTGTGCGTTATCCACTGAATATTTCTCCCGAATCAAATATTGGTTGGATGTCTGGACGGGGAGCAGAGAATATACCATCGTAGCAAGAATTGCAACTGAATAAACAGTATTCGAGTGGAAGGGTAAAGTGGAGCGTCTATTGAACGAATATGTTACCTCCCAAATTGATGAGTGTAGGAATTTTCAATCAAATGTGCATAGATGGCTCGATACGACAGGGGATTTGTCTCTTTTGTCTGTCGGAAAATCTTTGGGAAAAGCAATGAGGGACCACTTGGAAGAATTAATTTGCCGTGTGTCAATAATGAGAAACGAGGTACTAAATAATGCTGGTGCCTGTCTCGGTAGTACCAATCAACATACCAAGAAATATTTTCACCGATTTCTCGATGTGTTAGTTCTGTCTAAAATGATTGTTGTTGAGGCTACTCGCCAGAAAGCTATGGTAGATACCATTGATTACTGCATCGAGAAATTGGACGATCTAGATTTTGATAAATTGAACAAAATGGATCTTACTGATCTTGATTTTTTATCAAGTTTTTTTGATGGTTACATTGAGGAACAGATACTTTCTCTCAAAACAATTCTTGGAAGAAAAAAAAGTTTCTTCATCGAGCCTAGACTGTTAAGGGGTGAAGAATCGGTAGGCTCCTCGACCGCACTGAAACCTGCGTTGAATCCCACTATTCCTGGGTTGCCTCGCATCGAAGCTATCCAAGCAGGATTCTCGAATGATGCTTTTTCCATTACAGGACAGCAAATTTGGAATCTGTTTCTGCATGATTTAAATCGTGAGGGAGGTTCAATTAAGGATATTGGTGGGGGTATTTCAAAAAACATTTCCGATCAAATGAATAAATTAAACGACTCACCTGTACGGAGCCGCGCTGGAAACAAGTTCATTTCGAGAATCAAAGAGGGTTTCTTCATCGGGAGATGCAACAGTAGTTATCTCAACGTGTTAGAAAACTTCTCCGTGGGCTCCGACAAAAAAGCCATCTCATCTGATATCATCTTATCTATTCATCCCCAACTGTCAGATTCGTTATCATCCAATTTTTCGAAACAAACAGCATGGAAGGCAGATGGTCACTTACTCACACCAATTCAATTTATTTCGTCTAATCTGCATGAATCTGCAACAACAGTAACTCACTTAGATGGACTTCGCAATTCTATTTCGGATCTGAATGGGTTACTGGCAAGTTTGAACTCATCCCCTCGTGAAGCGATAGACTCGTCCCTATCTTCGTGCAGTAACGATGGAGTTTTTTCGGAAGAGGCGTCGGTAAACTCCGACTGGCGGTCGGACCATCAGCGACCCCAACCTCGTTGGAATCTGGTATTAGATAAAGTCAATTCGGAGAAGTTTGTTAAACATGGATTAGACCCAAGAAATGGTTCCACCAGAAATCGAGTCTATCAAAACGGTTTGTCTTTTGGGTATTTCTGGGAACCACAAGAATTGGATACACCCTATTGGTTGCTAAGATTCTCATTATGCAATGATGTAACATCGAGATTTCTAGCAGGATCAATTAGAAAGGAGGTTCCCCGCGAAGATGCGGGGTTTGCAGATTCATCTGCCCGGGAAGAAGCTACTCGCCTGTCCCATTTCACCGATTTGAATGAATTATCCAATGATTTGAACAAATATAAGATCTCTTGGATCTTTTGGAGAGACAGTGTGGGTGAAAAATGGAGCTTATTGAGAGATTATATACCTCTGTTTTTTACACCCACCTGGTGGAGATACTTTTACGACCTGATCATAGAAACATATCCAGAAATAGTACTTAAAATAAGTTATGACTCAAATCATGATCTTCCTAGAATTTGTGAGGGAATTGCTAAGAATTTAGTAGGTGGCGCGAAAGGCTATTTATTACGAAGCCTGCAAAGGGTAGGATTGAGATTCGAAAACAATTCTATTCGTACTCTATCATCCGAGATAGGTATTCTCATCCCCGAAAAAATTCCTGATGAAGCGGAAATATCACATCCAGGAGAGTGGTCGGTATCTCAATTTTTCGATAGGCCTATCTTCTATTGCTGCATCCTCTCAATATTATTACTTCTCGCGTTATTGAAACATCCTTTGTCTGCCGTTTCGGGTTCCAATTCCTTTCATTCATGGAAACGTTTCGATACCATTGAATATTTAACAGACCCAATGCGTGGATCCTATTTGAAAAAGGTAATGTATTCCCCCCCGACAAGCTAAATGTTAACGAGAGATCTACTAATCCATTCTTTGAATAGATTCTTGAGTTATGTAAATAATATAATTTTTTTCCTTCTCGTGAAAAATGAAATTGATTCATGGATATCTCGTAGAGAAAGCTCTGATATTATAGATAATAGTAGAGAACTACTTACTCAATATTTAGTAGCGACTAAAATTCTCTACAGGTATGCAGCGAAATCGAAATCCAATTATGACTTATTGAGCAACAAGATTTTTCATGAACCTTACCCACGAGGAAGATCCAATGTTTTGGCATACTCACTTCAATTCTGGCAAAATGATCTATTGGGTCACAAGATCCGTAAGTTGGATCCTGTGGAGAAGTGGGCTTTTTACGCCTTCGGAAGAAATATTCTATTTTCAGCAACAACAAGACGAAGAGACGGTAGGCTGAACATGCCATGTTGTGACATACCTATTTCACTCCAATCGGGATTATTACCATCTAAAGGAATTTTGCTAGTAGGACCTATAGAAACTGGCCGATCCTCTATTATTAGAGATGTAGCATTCAACTCCTACTTTCCAGTGGTGAAACTACCACTAAAGAAGTTCATATACAACCGATCCTTTTTCAGCAATGTACGTGGAAATTTCATCTCGAAAGAGAGCGTACACCGATTAAATCTCGTCTTTGAAATAGCGAAGGAAATGTCTCCTTGTACACTATGGATTCAAGATATTCATGAATTGAATATTCATCGTTCGTATAATAAGCTAGAAGCTGATCCAAAATTTTTACTTTGCCAAATATTGAAGAGTATTGGTCACAAGCTCGGCAACTCCAACATCCGCAAGAATGTTGTTATTGCCACGACTCACGTACCTGCGAGGATAGATCCAGCTTCAGTAGCTCCGAATCGGTTAAACTAATTACTAAATTTTCGAAAGTCCAACGGGCGTCAACGTCAGAAAGAATTGTCAATTCTACTACGTATCAAAAGTTTCAAAATAGGCGCTAATCCGCCTCTCCTTGAGAGTACTGTGTCTGGAACTACGGGTTATAGTAAACGAGATTTATTCTTTCTCGCCAATGAAGCGTTATTAATAGGTAATTCCAAAAGAAAAAAGTTTGTATGTAGCAATGCAATTGGATTAGCTTTACATAGACAGCATTCGACTGTTAGTGATATGGGCAATGGGATGGAATCTGATTCTGAATGGGAAATCTCTTCCTACGAGATAGCAGAAGCCACCTCGAAGAATAGTTTGATAGATAATTATCTCGCGAATATTCCATTTCTTGGTCGTGACGCGTTGAAGATGCGATTTTATTATTTGTCTAACTGGTATGTGGAACCTTCAATAACCAAATCAACAATTGACGAATTCACTATGTTTTCGCATCTCCTAGGGCTACTAGCTGAATTAGTAGCTCGCAATTCGTTCCAAATGGATATGAGAAAAAAAGAGAATTTCACTGTTATCGATAAAGTTGTAGAGAATGACTTAAACCTAGCTTGTGGTGTCCTAGAAAACCTCTCGAATAATTTCTCGCGTTCAGAAATTTGTGAGGGGGGGGGTCGACGCAATAAGAGTTTTTCTATTTCCTTTCCTATTGGCAAACCCAAGTATTGCTCAGGTGTAACCTCTACAAGTCGCTCCTCTAAATTTATGAGAAAGGGGAGAATTAGTAGTCTAACGGAATTCGAGATGCAACAGTCACCCGAATTAATAAATTCGACGACAGAGGTGTCGCGTGAGATTACTTGGTCCCATAAGGCTTGGCGTCTCCGTTTCCTGCGAGGCGGGACTTATGAATTGATGGGGGTATTATCCGAACCCAACCATTTGTATAACTTAATTCTCCTTTACCACAATCAGAATTATATACCCCAACAAGATTTTGAATTCAATAAGATTAAGGGGGAGAAAAGGAAATGGCGCGAGAGGAGCGGGTATCTTTTCAGTTTTGAAAAATCTGTCACTAATGTAACAGATCACTCTATTAAAAGATTAGAAAACCGATTGGATAATATGTTGTTACGTGAGCAATTTTTCGAATTGGGAATCTCTGGCGACTCATCTAATGAGTATGAAACACATTGTGATCGATTTAATGAAACGACTCGACTCTTCGGGGGGCGCTTCATCTGGGACCCCATGCTTCTGTTCCAGCCAGACCCTAACATTCCTTCCCTGCGCCGCAACTTGTTGCCGACAAAAGAACTGGCGCGGAGGCTTTACACCATTTACGGTATGAGAAGGCAGCGCCTTCAAAAGATCTCAAATAAAAAAATTAAAAATTTCTTTCTCTATCGTGAAGATAATCCGAAATTGAAACCCGACTCATCTATTAATCGGTGGAATAATCTTCCTTCGGATGAGGAGGAACGAGATTCCGACTACGTCAAAGAAACTTCTTTCATGGATATACATCTGCAATATCCAAAGACATTTCCTCCCGTTCGTTTGGATTGCTACACGGTAGCGGAGGATTTCCCGGGACGATTTCTTCGGTTTAGGCTTCTGGTTCATAGAAACAGATGGATGAGACGGAACCGTTCCCCATTTCAGGATTTTCTTATCTATAATATGTTGCTTGAAACTTGTGAATATCTATCCAATCCGTTACGGTTTGGTGAAGCACCGCTGGATCGAACAATGAAACAATTCCTTCACGAAAGTTAAATGTCGTAAAACAACTGTTGTTTCCTCAGTTAGATACTCCCCACTTCGTCTAGATCTCTAGCCATAGAATTGAAAGTCAAATCAGTAAAAGGAAGACCTCTCTTTTCCTTTTACTGATACAAAAAAGACAAATCCAGCATTTCAAAAAGTAAGAAGTTGGAGACCAGTTACTTTTTGATATGGTAGGAGTCTCCTTACTGAGAAATGAGATTAGGAGGAGTAATAGAGGTTATTCCGCAGGAATTATGCAAACGAAGCAACTTTTTTGTATCAATTTTGATACGTATTCTTTTTTTCATTCTGGATTTACTCCCCAGTGATTAATTTGCTCATTCCAGTCATTCGATACACTGGATTGTGAAAACTATTAAAAAACGACGCCTCAATGGAATCCTTGGAGCTCCTCAGGGGGTAGGGTAGGTAGGGGGCGCGCCAGTATTCCTGTCTCCATTTGTTGGTGTTGAGGCTTGAAATAAGCACGATGGTAAACCATTCAATAATTGGTGGGTCATGATCCAACCCGACTTGATTTGGCACATGTGTCAGATAGAACTCTCCTATTACTGGGAATTTTCGACGTAGATACGAATCTCCCCGGGTAGGATTCGAACCTACGACCAATCGGTTAACAGCCGACCGCTCTACCGCTGAGCTACCGGGGAAGGTGGTAGGGGATTCAGTTTCATACATACTTGAAGACCTCTTTACCGGGAGCCACTTCCAAATCTAGGAGGAGTTAAGCTTTCTCCGCTATTTTGTAAACTTTGTTTATGCCCTAACTCCCATTATAGGAGGAGGCGGCGGCGATAGCAATCCCATTTGAATGGAGGGGCCCCCGAATCATGGGAGGGGGGCTTTATTGTAGGGTTGATCTCGACCTTGTCTTGGTCGATTGACCCCCCCCCCTCCCATGATTCGTATTGATCAATCACCAATAAGTGGTTTCTATTCCCCCCTTTCGGGAGGCGTAGTAGAATAGTCACAGGATCCTTCCACCTCAAGGTGGGAAAATAGTTGAAGAATAAAAAGAGGGAGGATAGAGGAAACAGAAAAGAAATATGGAGAGAAGGAAGATGAAGAATAGCCGGGAGAAATGGACGCGAATTGGAGCTTCGTGAAACGAAAGTAGCAGTTTACGGAAAAGGCGGGATTGGGAAGTCAACAACTAGCTGCAACATATCAATAGCTTTAGCGAGACGAGGAAAAAAAGTATTACAAATTGGATGCGACCCAAAACATGATAGTACATTCACATTGACAGGATTTTTAATACCTACAATTATAGATACTTCACAAATGAAGGATTATCACTATGAAGATGTATGGCCTGAAGATGTTATTCACAAAGGCTATAGTGGGGTAGATTGCGTAGAAGCTGGCGGACCCCCGGCAGGGGCTGGATGTGGAGGATACGTCGTGGGAGAAACGGTAAAACCATTAAAAGAATTAAACGCTTTTTACGAATACGACATTATTTTATTTGATGTTCCGGGAGATGTTGCTTGCGGGGGATTTGCAGCTCCTCTAAATTATGCGGATTATTGTATTATTATAACTGATAATGGATTTGATGCCCTTTTTGCAGCAAACCGTATCGCAGCCTCGGTCAGGGAAAAGTCTCATACTCACCCCTTGCGGCTGGCCGGTCTAGTTGGAAACCGAACATCTGGAAGAGATCTTATTGATAAATATGTAGAAGCTTGTCCAATGCCTGTACTAGAAGTATTGCCTCTAGTCGAAGATATTCGCGTCTCAAGGGTGAAGGGAAAAACTTTGTTCGAAATGGCGGAATACGAGCCAAATTTAAATTATGTTTGTGACTTTCATTTGAATATAGCAGATTAAATTCTTTCTGAACCAGAAGGAATTGTACCAAAGGAAATTCCAGATAGAGAATTGTTTAATTTATTATCTGATTTTTATCTAAATGCCAATTTAAGTGGTGGAAAAAATGTTGGATGTAAAGGACAAGATGTTCCGCTCAGCTTCACAATAATCTAATTGGGGGGGGGGCGTCTCTTCTTTAGAGATCTATATCTATTTTATATTTTGAGGAAACATCTTCATGAAAATTCCGGAAACTCCTGCTTTTGAATGCGAAACTGGTAATTACCACACATTCTGTCCGATTAGTTGTGTAGCTCGGTTATATCAGAAGATTGAAGATAGCTTTTTTCTAGTGGTAGGTACAAAGACTTGTGGTTATTTCTTACAAAATGCTCTCGGAGTCACGATTTTTGCGGAACCTCGTTATGCAATGGCGGAATCGGAAGAGGGAGATATATCAGCTAAATTAAATGATCAAGAGGAATTGGAAAAAATTTGTTTACAGATAAAAAACGATAGGAATCCCAGTGTTATTATTTGGATTGGTACCTGTACCACAGAAATAGTAAAAATGGATTTGGAAGGAATAGCGCCAATATTGGAAAAACGGTTGGGAATACCTATCGTCGTCGCACGAGCAAATGGATTGGATTATGCTTTTACTCAGGGAGAAGATACTGTATTAGCTGCTATGGCACATCGTTGTCCGGACTATAAGCATTATGATATAAATAGAGGAATACCAATTGGAATCAAGCATAGTAAATTTAATACTAGCCCAAATAACAAATATGTTTATCAGAAAGATAAATGGGCAAAATCAAATTTAGTGCTTTTTGGGTCACTTCCTTCAAGTGTAGCTTCGCAATTAAATTTGGAGTTGAAACGTCAATCCGTTCCTGTTTCGGGTTGGCTACCTTCCCAGAAATATAACGAACTTCCTAGTTTGGGAGAAGGGATCTATGTCTGTGGAGTAAACCCCTTTTTAAGTCGTACAGCAACTACATTAATGCGTCGAAGGAAATGCCAGTTAATCGGAGCACCTTTTCCAATTGGTCCGGATGGAACACGTGCTTGGATTGAGAAAATTTGTGCAATCTTCAATATAAAGCCAGAAGGTCTTGAAGAGAGAGAAAACCAAATATGGAAAAATATTAAAGATTATATTAAATTAATAGAAGGTAAGTCCATCTTTTTTATGGGAGATAATCTGTTAGAAATTTCTATAGCGAGATTTTTAATTCGATGCGGAATGGTTGTGTACGAAATAGGTATTCCGTATATGGATAGGCGATATCAAGCAGCTGAGCTTTTGTTTCTCCAACATACTTGCGAGAAGATGAAAAAGCCTTCACCTCGAATTGTTGAAAAACCTGACAATTATAGCCAGGTGCAGCGCATGCGTGAGCTGAAACCCCATTTGGCTATCACCGGAATGGCCCATGCCAATCCCTTGGAGGCCAGAAATATAGATACCAAATGGTCGGTCGAATTTACATTTGCACAAATTCATGGGTCTAGTAATGCTCGAGACATTCTTGAATTAGTTACTCGTCCATTGCGGCGGAAAAACGGATTCACTTCAAACTCCCGTAGTTTATCGAAACAAATGCTCGAAAGTTAAATAATTTTCTTTCTACTTCCTAAAATCAAAATTATTTAATAATTGGTAGCCAATCACTATGAGGAGGTATATAATTGCAGCTAGTTAATTTCTTAATCAGGATTTTTCTTAATTTTTTCCACCCGTTTCTTACGCGATTAAGAGGAGGAATTCTCGACTGTTTACAAGAAAAGTAGAAAATTTGTTATTAGTTCTATATTTAACTTTTCAAAATCACTTGAATAATATAGCATTGCTATGTATAATATGAATAGAATGTTGGTTTAACTATGGGGGTGAAGCATGACAGAAGCACTAAAGAACAAAAATTATGATCGAGAGACAATAGATGGGGTACATGAGACGACGAATAAATTATTCTACACATCAAAAAAACTGCAACGAATACAAATATATTGTCGCTACTTTCTTGGCTGAAATTGATGAGTCCTTATATGCTTTTTGGTCTATACTATGGGTTACTTGCAACATTACCTATGGGACCTCCACAAATTTTATGTGTGAGATCGTTTCTTTTAGGAGGAAATCTAGGCGGTCTCGTTTCTCTAAGTGGGTCGATGCTGGCACAACTAATAATCATTTTATCAATACATTACTCGCCAATCTACTTTTTCCTGTTAAAGCCACATGTGCTAACTATCGTGGCAGTTCCATATACGCTTCTTTTCTGCCTGGTAATCAAGGATTTCCCGAATTATCAGATTTTGCGCCCCGTAATATCATTACATGACTCACGAATACTAAGATTATTTTTTCTCAGTTTTCTGTTTCAAATTTTGAATCCAATTCTATTACCAAATCCTATCTTGACAAGATTACCCTATATCGTATTTTTTAGGTATAGTACTAATAAAATATTTTTGGTCTCCATTTCTTTGGGTTGGTTAATTGGTCAGGCGGCATTCAATTATTTGTCTAAACTACTTTTGACTCGAGTGGAAAGAGATTCTCCGATGCTTTATCTATTGGCGAAACGTTCCATCTATACAACTTTTAGTATTGTTTCTGTAATAAATGCCGTGGCATATCTGGGCAGAGCCCCCGTATCTTTCTGGACCAAGAAGTTTATGAATGAATCCCATGATAAGGAAATGGCTTTTTGGGAAATTGCTGAATATCCAGATCTTTTGTGGTGGTTTTTTAAACCGTGGCCTATTTCTTTCTTCGACCCATCAAGAGGAAATCGGGGCAATCGGTTTGTTAAAAATTGTCGATCCGACGTAAATAGTAGCTTTTACAAAGGAAGAACATCCACATACTTCTTTGCAAAAAGCTTAACTGATGGAAAGGAAAGATTGTCCTTTGCCGCGTTGCCCAGTTTGTCAATTTCTGAAAAGTAGATGTCTCGGTCTATGGCGAAGTCCCGTAGATCTGTGAGGATTTGTAGCTTATCTCAAAATTGGGTTTCGGACAAATTGACACGAGCCAAAATCTTTCAAGAAGAATTGGCGGGTCGGGTCAACTTATTAGATACTGGCTCCTCCTTCTCCAAAGCAATGGGAAAAAGAGTCAGATTAACCAGCGGGAAAAAAAGGAAAGTACCATGCGTATATGATCCTTTTGCCAATAACTTTCGTATACGAATTCCAATACCACAGACATTTTTAGTGGTAGAGGACTTGGGTTTAACGGGATGGGAATGGGCCGAATTAAAGACGGAGAAGAGACGTAGGGGTCTGAGAGGCATCGCCAGGAAAAATGTTCTTAAGGATCGGATTTCTGCAAAAAATCGGAACTTGAAAAAACAGGGTTATTCTAATTATTTGCCATGGGATAATTTGCCGGTAAGAAGTAGACGTATGTTCCAATTCATGTTCAAAAACCGAGTTTTATATGACTATGATGTGCAAAACATTTTGGATAAATTAAAATCTTCGTCCGAGCCCAACGTTACTTGGGAAGAAATTATGAACTTAGATTACGAGGATCGAGCACTCTTGTTCACCTATCTTAAAGAGGAGGAAAAGTATTGCCGAATTAATCAAATGTCTCTTTTCAAAGCATTTTTATTTAGGAAAACTTTGACTACAGGGAAAAGAATACGCAAACTCCACAAAATTGAAGATCTGGTTTTGAATTTGGCCCGGAATATAACAATATACTTTGAAAACGATTTTGATGTTCCGGGAGGAGAAACCGATTTTCGCTATAGAAAGTTACGTAATGTAGGTATTACTTCTGCCAAGGGAAAACCCAGATCGGCAAAATTGGTCAAGAGATACGCGAAAGTATCTGACTTTCGCCGAAAATTTTTGAAGGGATCGATGCGATCGAGGAGGCGAAAGACCCTGCTCTGGGAGGCACTTCAAGAAAAGATACGTTCAGCTTTCTTTCTTAGATTGGTAGAAATACCAATTTTATTTAAATTACCTATTGATCAGTTGACAAATCTGAACCCCGAAGATTGGTTTGGTGAATTTGAAAAAAATATAAATTACAAATTTGAAGAAAAGCTATTAGACATTTCTCCATTGACACAAGAAAGTTTAATTGATGATTCAAGACTTGACCGCTCAGCTATAGCAGCTAGATCAGACATAGGTCCCATTCATAATGGAAGGGGATATATGCTAGTTTTTCAATCCAGATTCCGTAAGTTTATAAAGCTACCAGGACTTATAGTTCTGAAAAGTATTGTTCGTTTTTTACTCCGTCAAGACTCTGAATGGAATAAAGACTGGATAAAGTGGAAAAAAGAAATTCACATTAATTGCACGTTTGATGGTGAAGAATTTTCACAAGATGAGTTACCTCCGCGCTGGTTAAGAGAAGGTATCCAAATAAAAATCGTGTATCCGGTTCGACTAAAGCCCTGGCAGACGAGTAGGGGTACGAAAAAAATAAATATTATAAAAGAATATAAAAAAACTGCATTTAGCGAGAGTCACCGATTCAAAAGCAAGAATAAGTTGAAGCGGAAGAGACCAAAATTTACTTATTTAACTGTTTTGGGATATCAGACAGATATGCCTTTTGGAACTATTCAAAAAGAGAGTTCTTTTTGGAAACCTGTACAAAAAAGATTGCTTCGGACTTTTATAAGGGTCTTGCCTCGCCAAATAAAGCAAGTCTACCAAATTATCGGCTTCAATATGGGAAAAGTCTTGAAACAAAATTTAACTCTATTGAAAGTTAAAGCATTTAACTTTCCCGCTAATTATAATCCCAAACAATTTGGAGAAGTACGAAGTCGCTTTGGTTCGAATGAGTTTTATTCAATTTCGACGAAGAATTTCAATTTTCTAAATGAAATGGTAAAACCCGATTCAAATATTATCAAAAGAAGTGATAGATCTATTGCTATTGGTGGAGAGATACATCCGGCCACTAAGATTAGTAAGCAATTTGTTGCTCAAGACTGGGTGGAAGAAAGTTTTGTCGTGGGTAGTGACGCCGTCGACTCTGTGACTCTATTAAACGAAAGAATTGAACCAGATAAAATAAATTTTGATAAAATAGATAAGCTAAATTCCGAATCATCCGATTCTGTATTTGATAATAAAAATTTAGCCAATTTTGGAATCTCCGAACAAAAGCAACCTCCAGATTATGGAGAGATAGTAGTAAATTTGCGTATATTTTTTGCAGAATTGGTTGAAAATTTTTTTTTGGTAGTAATAAACTCGTTTTTCCAAATTGACAGGATTTTCATCCATTACTTCAACGAATTTCTTGCATTGCAGAAACAACTGGCAAAAGGACTAAAAAAAATAAATGGGAGAAATACTTTATCAGTACAAGGCAGATTTTTGCGGTTTGGCCCATCATCTCAAGCTTGTCTCTATGCTGATTTATGGAACGTCGGGGTGGAAAAGGACTTAAATCTGAATTTGTTGCTTAGTTTTGGAAATAATAACAATAATTTTGGGGTAAGGGCTAGACGGGATGATAGCTACAGTGGCGTCGTTTCAAACTTCCTTTGTGGGGTAAAAACTTCCGTTCATGGCAATTCTACTACGACCAAATATACAAGTCCTTTAAAAAAAGATATTTGTGTAAATAACTTGGCAATTAGTTTTGACGAAGGGGCTGACAAAATTGCCAACGAATTTTTTGGTGAACATATTGCAAAATGTTTGGAAGAATGGGGATTCTCAAAAAACCTACGTAACTTGGATGAAAAAATTCGGAATAACTGGCTAGATTGTTTCTATAAATACAATTTACCGTTAGCAGCATGGCATGAGATAGCACCTCAAAAATGGAAAGGTAGTTTAAATGAACTTAATATTGGAGGAAATGTTGCACATGAATTAAAGCATGACATCCCCCGGAGTAAATTACACAATTATTCGATCTACGAAAAAAGAAAAATTTTAAGAGATCAGGTTAATAAATTCAATAGAGTCCATAGACATAGAAATCTACTCCAAAACTTCATTGATTTTGTGCGAAATGGAGATATACAGACGTTTTCCGTGCGGCAAGATATTATCACGCAAAGATTTCGCTGTAAAAACCGCATCCGAAGAATTGGTGAAGTAAGGGGAGACAACATCGGTAAATTAGGACAATCCCAGAAATTTGACGGAGAAATAAAATCTAATTTGAAGTTTGATTTGATGCTGTGGTTAGATCCAGATGTTGCAAAAACGAAAACCTTCCTCCAGAATAAAACCAGGGGGTTAAAAAATTCCATCTTCAAAGATAGTGACCAATACGACTTAGTATTAGATATAAATAGCAGATTCCAAGAAGTATCAAATGAGTTGTACGAGGTAATGTCAGATGAAAGAGAAGACGCGGACTACATTTTTCGGTGGAAATGGAAATTTGAAACAGAACTAGAGAAGTTTAAAAACTTGATAGCTCTTACAAGGATGCTCGGAAATGATCAAGATTTAGTCACACTCTGCGCTAATACAGAAATCGATTCAGACCTTTTAAATTTACGGTTCAACGCGATAACTAGGTTTAGTCTTCTGCAGAATCTATCTATCATTTCGGCTCATCGTTTACCACTAGTATTTGACGACCAAGACTTATTATACAAAATAGTTAATCCTGCGCTAAAATTTAGATCCAGATCAAAGAACAAGGCCAAGAGGCGGTTATACGAGAGAGTATATAGTTCTAGTTATTTTTCGAAACTGTTCCACCTAGTGCCTGAACGGAATTGCAAGCAATCTCGTCTTTATAACATCGACGATCTCTTACTCCTGCAGCGCCGCAGAGAAGTTCGATTTCTTCGCTGTTTATTAATTTCAAGAAATTTCGATTCATGCGGATACTCTTACCAATCTATTTCAAAAGCTGAAAGAATTCAAAATACCGATAGGCACCGACCCCCTCATCTCCCAGGGCTAAGTGATACTCAAAAAATTAAACGTTTTCTGTGGCCCAGTCACCGCTTGGAGGAATTGGCTTGCACTGGCAGATTCTGCCTCGGTATGACAACTGGGGGTCGATTTGCAACGCTTAAAATTCGGATGTACCCTATTATTTCAAATTAAAATGAGCAAGAGGATAAATGCAAGACGCGCCTAGTCGCTAAATTTTTTTGATTAAAGCAAAATTGCCTACATCAAAATGGTCGGCGTTAAACTAATTCTAATTAAATAACTTACAAGCTTGGATGCCGCAAGTCGAAGCGGATAGACCAGTCAGACGTGAAAACTAAAATTGTGGTTATGGGGTGTGGTATTTTTTTACCGCACCCTTCTCAAAAATCATCAAATCTTTGGGTACAAATAATTTCTGATGCAACTATCTGTCAAACCCCCTATAATTGATCCGAGACGGAGTATATAATCATGAGTACTACTGATATCAAAATGGACAAACAGGCATTTATTAACTCACAGCTTTCGGGTGGGAACAAAAATACGGGGTTCGCTGCTTCTCAAATTTACTATTCAACTTATCGAGTCTCGAAGCTTACCTATCATCTAGAATTACACCCCAAGGACTACTCATCCCAACTAGGTTTGTGGAAATTACTTGGTAAACGCAAACGCCTTCTAGCTTATTTGTTTGGGAAAGATATAAATATATATTTAAGAGTTATAAAGAAGTTAGACATTCGAGGATTGAAAGGACGCTAACCCGAGATTCTTGTTTTTCTTTTCTTTCTCTCCACTCTCTTTTCCTCTCTCTGGAGGGGGCTTGATCCCCCACTTTTTTATGGTTGAAGCAACTGTCTGGTTTCTAAATAAATCGGGTTCTATGATATGACATTTCTTGAATTTTAAATTTTTTTTTTTATTGGAAAGGAAGCAATTTACGAGTATTCAGATTAGAGATATGGATCCAATTGTGGTAAGCCTGGGTCCCCATCATCCATCAATGCATGGTGTTCTACGGCTCGTTGTTGTTATAGAGGGTGAAAAGGTTGTCGATTGCGAACCGATACTGGGATATCTACATCGAGGAATGGAAAAAATTGCTGAGAACCGAACAATTTTGCAATACCTTCCTTACGTGACGAGATGGGATTATTTAGCTACCATGTTTACTGAAGCGGTGACGGTCAATGCGTCGGAGAAATTGGCAAATATTCAGATACCCGAGAGAGCTAGTTACATACGTATAATCATGCTGGAATTAAGTCGAATAGCATCTCATCTGTTATGGCTCGGTCCATTCCTAGCAGATATCGGTGCCCAGACTCCCTTTTTCTACATATTCCGCGAAAGGGAGTTGATCTACGACTTGTTTGAAGCTGCTACAGGCATGCGAATGATGCATAACTATTTTCGTATCGGTGGGGTTGCCACAGATCTGCCCTATGGCTGGGTAGATAAATGCTTAGATTTCTGCCAATATTGTCTTCCAAAAATACATGAATATGAACGACTAATTACACGAAATCCCATTTTTCTAAGACGGGTAAGGGGAGTAGGTCTTATAAGCAGACAGGAAGCCATCAATTGGGGATTATCTGGACCTTCATTGCGCGCTTCGGGGATTCAGTGGGATCTTCGCAAAATTGATCATTACGAATGCTATGATAAACTAGATTGGCAAATTCACTGGCAAGAAGAAGGAGATTCTTTAGCTCGCTATTTAGTAAGAATCAATGAGATGAAGGAATCAATAAATATAATTCAACAAGCCCTAAAACTTCTTCCGGGAGGTCCATATGAAAATCTCGAAGGTCGGCGTCTTGCGAAACGGAAAGAGAAAATAGACTGGAGCAGTTTCAATTATCAGTTCGTTGGAAAAAAATCTTCCCCAACTCTTAAATTGCCTAGACAGGAACATTACGTACGAGTAGAAGCCCCTAAGGGGGAATTAGGAATTTTTTTGATCGGAGATGACAGCGTATTTCCTTGGAGATTAAAGATTCGTCCACCCGGTTTTATAAATTTGCAGATTCTTCCTCAACTGATTAAAGGGATGAAGCTTGCAGATATTATGGCAATCTTAGGTAGTATAGACATTATTATGGGCGAGGTTGATCGTTAGAATGATAAATTGTGTTAAATTTTCTGAAGTTGAACTAGTTCAACTTTTCAATAAATTAAAAATTGCAACGACTTTTCCCGAATCAATTTGGATTTTGGCTTATACTCTCATTCTAGTTCTGGGAGTCACGATAGGAGTCTCAGTCACTGCATGGCTCGAATGAAAGGTATCTGCGGGGGTGCAACAACGTCTCGGTCCGGAATATGCGGGCCCGTTAGGAATTATTCAATCCCTAGCAGATGGAATCAAACTACTACTGAAAGAAGACGTCATCCCGGCCAGGGGTAACGCCCGGTTATTTACCATCGGACCAGCTATTGTAGTCATACCCGTTTTTCTCACCTTTTTGGTAATACCTTTTGGCCAACATATCATTTTATCCAATTTGGGAATAGGCGTTTTTTTCTGGATTGCTATCTCAAGCATCGTACCTTTGGGTATTCTCATGGCGGGATACGGTTCAAATAACAAATATTCTTTTTTGGGCGGTCTCAGGGCTGCGGCTCAATCTATCAGTTATGAAATACCTCTAGCCTCATGTGTACTGTCGATATCCCTACGTGCGATTCGTTAAGCACGGATGCGAGAAAAGGAAAACACCCTCACCTCGTGAATTCCGTTGAATGAGAGACCAAACGGTTATCTGGGTGCATTCAAACGGCGTTTCTGCAGTTACGTAATCAAACCCCACAGCCCATGTACGACGGTGCTTGTTGCTTGATCCCAAGTCTATGGCTTGTTACCTAGGCTTGAAGCGGACAATAAAAAATAATCAGTTTATGCTCAGTCAAAGAAGTGAGTAGCGAGAAACACAAATATACGCAAGAGACTTGTGAAAACGATGTGAGTAGTGAAGGCAAGAAGTAAATTTTGGTAAAAAATTAAGTGGATACAAGCAATTGTATAAAAAAAAATAAATAACTATATAGAAATAACTGTATTCATAGTTATTTATTTTTCTCCATATCCGCCTATTCCTCTGCCTCATAGCTTTTCGTTTGAAATAAACTCAGCCGTGGTAGGAGTGACTGAGTAGTACACCTAGATAATTTCGGCCTCGAGTATAATCCTACTCACTTCAGCGATAACCATTTGGAACGAAGTAACCCTTGTCAGAATTGTGCGATAAAATAAATTGAGTAGGCACAAAATAAAATTATTTTTCTAGATGCATTTTATATGCAAAAGGGAGAAGTTAAACTCTTTTTAAATAATAGATGAGAATAGATGGAAAATACGAAAGAGGCGTTTCCTAAACTAGAAAATATCAATCCATAAAATGGATAAGGTCGAGATAGATTCGGAAGCACACTCGTAGCAAGGCAGACGGAATCTCATTGATTAGAGGCGGTTTTTTAATTACAACTGACATAATTATCCTACTCTACGATCTCAATGAGAAGCCGTATGAAACTTCAAGTTCATGTACGGTTTTGAATTAGAGGCGGAGAGAAAAGACCGCCGACTATATTTATCGGGCAGCTTGAGTACAGTTGATATAGTAGAGATGCAATCCAAATATGGTTTTTTGGGATGGAACCTGTGGCGTCAGCCAATAGGATTCACAGCCTTTTTCATCTCCTCATTGGCAGAATGTGAAAGATTGCCTTTTGACTTGCCAGAAGCGGAGGAAGAGTTAGTTGCGGGTTATCAAACCGAATATTCGGGAATTAAATTTGGCTTATTCTATGTCGGTTCCCACTTAAATTTGTTGGTTTCTTCGCTATTTGTAGCAGTCTTATATTTAGGTGGATGGAATTCCTCGATTCCTTTTTTTGAAAGTTTTGGACAAGATTTTTCAACATCAAACGGTAGTGGCGGGTCTTTCAGCATCTTGAGCCCGGTTTTAGAGGTCATCACTACATTATCCAAATCCTATCTATTTCTTTTTATCTCCATTTTGACAAGACGGACTCTCCCTAGAGTAAGGATGGATCAATTACTAGATCTCGGATGGAAATTTCTCCCACCTATTGCTTCGGGAAATTTGTTACTGACAGCATCGTTTCAAATTCTATTAATAAATTGATGCCTCCGTATTAGCTTCAGTTCGAGTTGAATCTATTTAATTCACTAGCAGGAAAGAACGAGGGGGATGAATCAACTGTGCCCCTTCCCGTCACGTGAAAATATTTGTCAGTCAAATAACAAAACTAACTTTGGGTTTATTTATCTTATGTTTCCGGCAATAATTAAGTTTCAAAGTTATGGTCAACATGTTGTAGAAGCCGCAAAATACATCGGTCAAGGATCCGCGGTTACTTTGGATCATTCAAATCGTTTGCCCATAACTGTTCAATATCCATACGAAAAAAATGTGCCCTCCGAACGATTTCGAGGACGTATCCATTTTGAATTTGACAAATGTATTGCTTGCGAAGTATGTGTTCGAGTCTGCCCAATTAATCTTCCAGTTGTCGATTGGATATTTATAAAAGATGTAAAAAAAAAGAAATTGAAGAGCTACAACATTGATTTTGGAGTTTGCATATTCTGCGGGAACTGCATTGAGTACTGTCCAACAAATTGTTTGTCAATGACCGAAGAATATGAACTTTCCAGTTATGATCGTCACGAACTTAATCATGATCAAACATCTCTGGGGCGTGTACCCCTTTCTGTATTTCAAGATGTTTCGATTCAACCATTTTTGACTTCAACAAGTCTTTTGCAATAATTTGTGGGTTAAAAAACACCCAATTTAGAACTTGTGAAGTAAAGTTTTTGTTCAATTAAGCAATTACTTAATTTGTTTTCACAGAAATCGAAGGGGAAGAGAGGGAGTGTTAAATCGAAAGAAAATTTGAATGAAACATGTAAGTAATTGTGTCCAACGACTTTATCGGAACTAATTCATGAAATTGCTTTGGCATTAGTAGAATCGGGTATTTTGCTGGGAAGTATAGGTGCAGTATCATTTGTTAATACAGCTAATTCCGCTTTTTCTCTAGGTTCAGTTTTTACTTGTATATCTTTATTATACCTTGTACCAAATGCAGATTTCGTTGCTGCTGTGCAATCGCTAGTTTATGTAGGAGCTATAAATGTTTTAATTGTATTTGCTGTAATGATTACTGACGAGCCAGCAAGCTCTGACTCCGCTACCACTATTCGTGGCGTTGGGTATTTCACTGCTTTAGGGGTTTGTACAATACTTTTCGCGGCATTAGCGTGTTTAATTCATAATACAGAGTGGTTTGATCCAAGTTTGATTGATGAATCAGGAATTATTGCATCAAGTACACCTAAGAGTAATGTTCAACAACTTGGATACGAGTTATTGAGCGAGTTTCTAGTACCCTTCGAACTTGCCTCAATACTTCTCCTAGTTGCTTTAGTGGGAGCAATTAATCCAGCACGCCATGAAAATAGATTTACAGCCGACGAAAAGTTGCCTGTTGCATCACCCCCCGATAATTCCTCGTTTTTTTAACTGATCTCCACTAATCTAAATCGATGTATATAGAAAAAAAAAAAAAAAGCCCTGAAAAGAGTTTGACTTAATATTGGAGGAGAAATTGAATAGATTATGTTTGGAGAAGGACTAATTTTAGGCGCATACATTTTGTGTGTAGGCTTTTTTGGACTAATTACAAGTAAAAATATGGTTAGGGCACTCATGAGTCTTGAATTAATATTCAATGCCATTACTCCAAATTTCATTACATTTTCAAATTTTTTCAGAAATCAAAAGGGAGGAGAGATTTTTTCTTTATTTATAATAACCGTTGCGGCTGCCGAAGCTGTTACTGGGCTATCCATCGCTCTTTCCATCCACCGAAGCAGGAGGTCTACTCGTATCGATCAATTGAATTTGTTAAAATGGTGACTAATCAAGGGCCTTTTTTTTTGAGATACCCAATTAATTTTACAGTGTTTACACTAACTCAGTCAATTGGATACCCTTTTTTTTTCTTAGTTACTAATTTTTCTATCAAAGTTTCACAACCTCTCACTTCTTTTTGGGGCGAAAAAGGATGGAGAAGACAGGTTTTAACAAATTGAGATGTAATTGGATAGATTTTGAAAGTGATCAAAAAAGCTTGTGAAAAGTAGTTAGGGTTAGTAAAAAATAGATATATCTCAACTTTTTAATAAAAATTTGCTACATAATTAGGAGTAGATAAACTCAATGGCACATTCAGTGAAAATTTATGATACATGTATTGGTTGTACCCAGTGTGTAAGGGCATGTCCTACAGATGTGCTAGAAATGATACCCTGGGACGGATGCAAAGCAAATCAAATAGCTTCCGCTCCTAGGACGGAAGACTGTGTAGGGTGTAAAAGATGCGAATCTGCTTGTCCGACAGATTTTCTAAGTGTACGTGTATATCTAGGTGCTGAAACTACCCGTAGTATGGGTCTGGCTTACTAGTCAGTCAACAAAACGGGGGAAAAAGTTAACTACCGACCCATATCCCTTCAGGCTTTCTAAGTACGGATATGGGTCATTTTATCTGGCTAACACAGCCTCTCTTATATCAAAAATTCTATTTCTCTCTCAACTCATGATTAGTAATGTACCTCGGCTAACGGCAGTCGTTTCCTTCCCAATTTTTTCTGGTTTGATTATTCCAATTCTGCCCCGTCATGGAAGCAGAATCATTCGATGGTATACTCTGAGTATTTGCATACTGGAATTTTCACCAATTACTTACATTTTTTACCGTCATTTCCAAGTGGATTCTCAATCAATTCAGTTACTAGAGACATTCAGCTGGATAAACGCTATTCATCTTCATTGGTCAGTAGGTATTGACGGACTTTCCATGGGTCTCGTTTTACTTACGGGTTTTGTTACTACTCTGGCAACCCCAGCGGCTTGGCCTATCACTCGTAATACACGGCTATTTCATCTTTTGATGCTAATTTTGTATGGCGGTCAAATTGGCTTATTTGTCTCCCGGGACATTTTGCTTTTCTTTTTTATGTGGGAACTAGAATTAATTCCAGTCTATTTACTTCTCTGCTTATGGGGCGGAAAAAGACGTTTATACTCAGCCACAAAATTTGTTTTATACACAGCTGGTGGTTCAATTTTTCTCCTAGTAGGAGCTCTAACTCTGAGTTTTTCTGGTACCGAAATTCCTTCTTTTGATATTCAAGATTCGATGTTTAAATCTTACCCCCTTTCGTTGGAAGTACTTATTTATATGGGCTTCTTGGTTGCTTACGCTGTAAAATTACCAATAATTCCTTGTCATACCTGGTTACCAGATACTCATGGAGAAGCCCATTACAGCACATGCATGCTACTAGCCGGGGTCTTGCTAAAAATGGGTGGATATGGACTAATTCGAATTAATTTGGAATTACTGACTCATGCACATTTATTACTAGGTTCGGGGATTATGTTACTCGGAGGAATTCAAATTGTTTATGCCTCTCTAATTTCAATAAGTCAGCGCAATCTAAAAAGGCGAATAGCTTATTCATCGATTTCTCACATGGGTTTCGTAAGTATCGGAATCGGTTCCTTGACAGATGCAGGTATTAACGGAGCCATGTTGCAAATGATTTCCCACGGTCTAGTTGGAGCTGCTTTATTTTTCCTTGCAGGTAGCTGCTACGATAGAACCCGAAGTTATTTCTTGGACCAGTTGGGAGGAGTCGCAATTTCAATGCCTAAACTATTTGTCATGTTTAGCATTTTTTCACTGGCATCTCTCGCATTGCCAGGAATGAGTGGTTTTGTATCAGAATTATTAGTTTTTCTAGGAGTTATTACTGCGAAGCAATACTCATTTCACTTAAAAACAGTAATTACGGTGCTAGGAGCAATTGGTACAGGATTAACTTCAATTTATTTATTATCGATGTTACGTCGAATCTTTTATGGTTATAGATTCTTTGAAGAATTAAATCCCTATTTAATTGACCTTGGTCCAAGGGAATTATTCACTCTAATTTGTTTTCTATTGCCAATACTAGGTATAGGTTCATACCCAAATTTGATTTTATCTATTTGGAGTGAGAAGGTACTTTCTATTTCCCTTTTATATTCCAATATGTTGAAATAGGGGCAGAATGACCCCGGCTATAATGAATTAATGAACTTTGGTACAAAGAAATTTGTTTGTCTAATACACCTACTGTGTGAGCAGATTTGCTAGGTTCAGTTAAACTAGTCGACTCAAATTTATCTTTAGAACATTTGGAATTCAACAATTACTTTTATTTGTAAACGATGGGGAAGCAGAAACAAACATTTAATTGGATAGGTATTTCTTAAATGTCTGTTTCTGCTTCTCCATCCAGATCTTTGAAACTGTTTTTCCACTCAACTATTCCTCCAGTTCGATGAAAAACCCGAGGATTTGATCAAATAGCAACTAATTGTTGCTTCTCAGCACTGATTCCTCTATTTTTATTATCTGTATCTATACCAACCACCCGTAACTATGCAAGCCAACTCCTACTAAATTGACTCCCAAAAAGCAAATCCAAACTGAAAAAAATCCCATAGATGCTGCTGTAGCCGGCCCCTCTCCCATCCACTTCCCGCCTACCCTCGTATGCAGGTAAATAGCATAAACCAACCGGGTTACTAATGCCCAAGTCTCTTTTGGGTCCCAACTCCAGTAAGATCCCCGAGCTTCATTAGCCCACACCGCTCCGGAAAGTATACCAATAGTGAGGAAAGAAAACCCCAGACTAATCGCTTGATAAGCCCATTTATCCAAGTAATTAACCAATTTACACTTCCGCGAATTGAAAAAGAGTGAGTAGGGAAAGCTTTGCACATTAGTTTGTTTTCGGATGGTATTACAAAAGCTTGATGAGTAGTTGCATTTGGTAGATTTGGGATTGTATTCCAAATCTAGAATAAAATAGCTACCTAGCTTACCGTAAAAAAGACTCAGTAAAACTATTGCTAGTGAAGACCCACACAATAAAGTTGCATAACTAATTGACGTTGTACTTACATGCGTCATCAACCATTGAGACTGCAAGGCTGGTACTAACGCCGTGGATTGTTGCATCTTTTGGGGAAGGCTTAGAGTTGCAAAAGCTTGAGTTAGCGTAGCACTGGGTGCTAGAATTGCACCCGACAAGCCATTTTGACTTCCGATGGTTAAATTTGGGTATAAGAAAGAAAAGCCCCACGAAAGAAACATTAACGACTCATACGAATTGCCTAGAGGTAAATGTTTAGTTTGAAAACAACGAATAGCCAAAGATGAAGTACTGCGGAGAAAAGCAATTGTCATGCCGTTCTTGCTAAAGTAATTAAATCTATTAACTTCATGAAATGAATTGATCGGATTCGGCAAGGTGACAAAAAAAAGCATCACAAATGAGATGTGAACGGATATGTACTCTATGTCGGTATACATCGTAATAAGGGGAAACCAGTAACTTTTTTTTTTATTTAAATTTTTGATTTGATCAATCTTGAATCTATTATTACTAATACATCTCCAGTAGAATCTTTACTACAAATTTATCAATCGCTCATCTATTCTAACAGAGATGGTAATAAAAAATTGATTTGCCGCTACTCGGATTCGAACCGAGATGCTCTGGCACTGCTTCCTAAGAGCAGCGTGTCTACCTATTTCACCATAGCGGCTCATTTAATTTTGAGCAGATGCAAGTTCATTTTACATCGGCTCGGCTTGGCGAGTCAACTACTACTACTACTACTACGGATTCCCTCGAAGGGAAAACACTGAAATAGGTGTAGACCGGGGGGGGGGGGGGTTAATACATACAACTGAAGGAAAGAATTAGAAATTTAGTGCATCTTTTCCTTTGATCTATCAGATATCAATGATACGCAGCCTGCTCATCCTCATATATACTAATATATCTATATATACGGGATATAGCGTAGTTTGGTAGCGCGCCATCTTGGGGTGATGGAGGTCACAGGTTCAAATCCTGTTATTCCGAAAAAAGAATGAAAGATGGAGCCGTGAAATTTGCGCAGAAATCGCGACGTTATATGTGTTATTTCGTTTTTATTTTGTTCGTAAATAAATTTTCCGTGTGAATCAAATCGGGTCGGGTATCTTTCAGACAAAAGGCAAGCCAACCAATTAAGTTGGCGTTTACGTATAAATCTCTCAAAAGTCTAAATTACAACGAAAAAAAAAATTGAAGGAAAGTAATTAGACTCACTCTACCACTAGTGAGGCAACTACGTACAAATTAAAATAAAAAAAAAAATATTGTTAGTTTGTTTTTAAAGACTTCCTACCTGTTACGTAGTAGAAACTTTTTGAACGACCACTTAAAACAGATTGGGCTAAAGAAAACGCTTTTGATGCCTTTTTCACAGATTTGATTTTCCAAGCATAACTGCGAATTTTTTTTCTCGATCCAGAAGTTCGTTTTTTTGGAACTGCCATATTAAATCGTATATTATTTAAGCTTAATTTCTTATTAACTGATATGTTGATATGTATCGATAGAATAGATATAATAAAAAATAAGAAACTAACTAATAATAAACAGGAACAAGCTATTGGGTTGGGTAGATAAGACTGGATTTTGCTGCATTATCTTCTCAATTAGTGGTTCGATGGGATGAGCGAATCGTATCTTTCCTACTGATACTAATGGATTCAATTACAAGTCTAATTTTATTTTCCCTGTATCCACAAATACGTCGTTTTTTTTTCTTAGAATGGATCTTTTGTATCACCAATTTTTTTTCGAAGCAGTTATGTAAGATCCGACCTGCAACGACTGCATTGGCTAACCAAGGATTGCCAATATTTACGTTAGATCCGTTACGAATAAGCAAAACTCGATTCATAGATATTTTTGCGTTGGATTCCCGCGTGTCTAGATTGGAAATAAAGTGACGAACATCATGAAATCTTCCCGGTTCCACTCGTAATTGGTTTCCCCCAATGTCGATAATTGCGTATTTATCCATTCTGAGTCCTTTTCTTAATCTACTCATTTCAGTACTGAAAAAAAAAAAAAAAAAATTGATATTGCTAATAAAGCGAATTGGTTCGTGACCAATTTTTAATACTCGACTAAGTATCTCGGTCGTGTCTGGATATTGTCAAGTTTTTTTGTCTATTGTTTTTTTTTCATAAGATTAAAAACTTAGACAACTTCAAATTACTTTAAAATTGTGTATAGTCGAAATTTAATTATTTTGCTTGCATACATTCCATTTGGTATTGTTCCCACATTTTATCTTTCAACAAGAACTATCAAGAAAGAAATAACACCAAATTCAATTTGAATTCAATACATCTGTGAAACTTTCAAACGAATATGCTTGGATTATTCCCTTGTGTCCATTAGTAGCTTCTTGTTTTACTGGATTGTTAGCATTCTTCTTCCCAAAAGCTACAAGAGGTTTTCGTCGAGTATGTGCACTGGTCAACATTTTTTTTCTAACAATTGCTATGTTTGTTTCTTTCGTGCTATTTTGGGAACAATTTATTAGCCATTCAATTCAGCAGTATTTGTGGGCTTGGATTCCAAAGAGTGACTTTTGTTTGGAAATAGGGTTTTTAGTTGATCCGCTTACTCTAATTATGTCACTACTGGTTACTACCGTAGGCGTCTCGGTGATGATTTACAGCGATAGTTACATGTTTCATGACTAAGGATATTTGAGGTTTTACGCCTATCTAAGCCTGTTTACTGCGTCGATGTCAGGGTTAGTTTTCAGCCCCAACCTGATACAGCTTTACATTTTCTGGGAATTAGTCGGAATGTGTTCGTACTTATTGGTAGGTTTCTGGTTCGCGAGAGCAAGTGCTGCAAATGCTTGTCAAAAAGCCTTTGTCACAAATCGCATAGGAGATTTTGGATTGCTTCTAGGTATTTTAGGTTTATACTGGATAACAGGTAGTTTTGAGATTTCCGAATTGTGTGATTGATTTGTTGATTTAGGAAAAGTAGGATTTGTCAATCCGATCTTTGCAAATATAATAGTTCTTTTACTCTTCCTAGGGCCAGTTGCTAAATCTGCTCAGTTCCCACTTCACGTATGGTTACCAGATGCAATGGAAGGGCCCACACCAATATCGGCTCTTATTCATGCTGCCACTATGGTAGCTGCCGGTATTTTTTTCATTGTTCGAATTTTCAACCTAATTTTGATTTTTCCCCTATCGATGCGGGTCATTTCTTGGGTAGGTGGAGCAACAGCCTTCTTGGGTGCCACGTTAGCTATTTCTCAGAGAGATCTTAAAAGGGGTCTTGCTTATTCTACGATGTCTCAGTTGGGATATATGGTTTCAGCTTTGGGCATTGGTGCTTCTCGATCTGCCCTATTCCACCTAGTAACGCATGCTTACTCCAAAGCTTTGTTATTTCTTGGAGCTGGTTCAGTAATTCACTCCGTCGAAAAAGTAGTTGGATACTCACCCGCCAAAAGTCAAAATATGTTTTTTTTGGGCGGCTTGCGTAAATACATGCCAATAACTGGAACTACTTTTCTTACAGGTACTCTTTCTCTGTGTGGTATACCGCCTCTAGCTTGTTTCTGGTCCAAGGATGAAATTATTACTGAAAGCTGGTTATACTCTCCTGCCCTAGGGTTGATTGCTTCGGGCACAGCGGGTCTAACTGCGTTTTACATGTTTCGTATCCATCTTCTTACTTTTGAAGGAGATTTTCGTGCTAACAAAATGAATTTGAATTATTTTAACAATCCTCCCCCGTTTAAAGGAGATATCAGTTTGTGGGGCGGGACTGAACTGGAATCCTCAATCAATCGAATCAGTCAAAATCCCATATCTGTACAATACATAGTTGAAAATGAAAAAAATTTTCTGTCAATACATTCGCAATTAGGAGATCTTTCGGCTATTAAACAAGCCCATTCTGGCGAGAGCTTAGTATGGCCTAAAGAATCAAATTTTGTCATGACGTTTCCTTTAGTAGCATTGGCAATACCCACTATATTGATTGGATTAGTAGGAGTTGATTTCAACGAAAAACGCAATGGTTTCGACTCACTGTATGAATGGTTTATTTACCAACCTAATTTATTAAATTCTAGTAAAAATTTAGACTTTTTACGAGAAGATTTGATAAATTCAATTGGTTCCATAAGTATATCTATCTTTGGAATATTGCTTTCCAGCAATATTTATGTTTATGGACAAGCTAATATGGTAAATAATCAAAAAAACTTTCTTGGTTTGGAGCTAAAAAATAATAAGTTAGTTAGTACACTTGGACGTTTCGTTCGGACCTGGTCGCTTAATCGGGGTTATATTGATTACTACTATAATATCTGGTTTGTACGTAATGTCATATTTCTCAGCAAGTTGATTTCACAATTTGATCAGCAGGTAGTGGATGGCTTTGTCAACGCTACGGGTGCATCAAATTTTATCGGAGGAGAAAGTATACGATACGGAGAAAATGGCAGGGTATCTTTTTACTCATTTGTATTGGTTCTTGGAATTATTTTAATAATGTTGCCTCTAATAATCTTCTTCCCAATCCCGCCTTTTCCGTAAACTGCTACTTTCGTTTCACGAAGCTCCAATTCGCGTCCATTTCTCCCGGCTATTCTTCATCTTCCTTCTCTCCATATTTCTTTTCTGTTTCCTCTATCCTCCCTCTTTTTATTCTTCAACTATTTTCCCACCTTGAGGTGGAAGGATCCTGTGACTATTCTACTACGCCTCCCGAAAGGGGGGAATAGAAACCACTTATTGGTGATTGATCAATACGAATCATGGGAGGGGGGGGGGTCAATCGACCAAGACAAGGTCGAGATCAACCCTACAATAAAGCCCCCCTCCCATGATTCGGGGGCCCCTCCATTCAAATGGGATTGCTATCGCCGCCGCCTCCTCCTATAATGGGAGTTAGGGCATAAACAAAGTTTACAAAATAGCGGAGAAAGCTTAACTCCTCCTAGATTTGGAAGTGGCTCCCGGTAAAGAGGTCTTCAAGTATGTATGAAACTGAATCCCCTACCACCTTCCCCGGTAGCTCAGCGGTAGAGCGGTCGGCTGTTAACCGATTGGTCGTAGGTTCGAATCCTACCCGGGGAGATTCGTATCTACGTCGAAAATTCCCAGTAATAGGAGAGTTCTATCTGACACATGTGCCAAATCAAGTCGGGTTGGATCATGACCCACCAATTATTGAATGGTTTACCATCGTGCTTATTTCAAGCCTCAACACCAACAAATGGAGACAGGAATACTGGCGCGCCCCCTACCTACCCTACCCCCTGAGGAGCTCCAAGGATTCCATTGAGGCGTCGTTTTTTAATAGTTTTCACAATCCAGTGTATCGAATGACTGGAATGAGCAAATTAATCACTGGGGAGTAAATCCAGAATGAAAAAAAGAATACGTATCAAAATTGATACAAAAAAGTTGCTTCGTTTGCATAATTCCTGCGGAATAACCTCTATTACTCCTCCTAATCTCATTTCTCAGTAAGGAGACTCCTACCATATCAAAAAGTAACTGGTCTCCAACTTCTTACTTTTTGAAATGCTGGATTTGTCTTTTTTGTATCAGTAAAAGGAAAAGAGAGGTCTTCCTTTTACTGATTTGACTTTCAATTCTATGGCTAGAGATCTAGACGAAGTGGGGAGTATCTAACTGAGGAAACAACAGTTGTTTTACGACATTTAACTTTCGTGAAGGAATTGTTTCATTGTTCGATCCAGCGGTGCTTCACCAAACCGTAACGGATTGGATAGATATTCACAAGTTTCAAGCAACATATTATAGATAAGAAAATCCTGAAATGGGGAACGGTTCCGTCTCATCCATCTGTTTCTATGAACCAGAAGCCTAAACCGAAGAAATCGTCCCGGGAAATCCTCCGCTACCGTGTAGCAATCCAAACGAACGGGAGGAAATGTCTTTGGATATTGCAGATGTATATCCATGAAAGAAGTTTCTTTGACGTAGTCGGAATCTCGTTCCTCCTCATCCGAAGGAAGATTATTCCACCGATTAATAGATGAGTCGGGTTTCAATTTCGGATTATCTTCACGATAGAGAAAGAAATTTTTAATTTTTTTATTTGAGATCTTTTGAAGGCGCTGCCTTCTCATACCGTAAATGGTGTAAAGCCTCCGCGCCAGTTCTTTTGTCGGCAACAAGTTGCGGCGCAGGGAAGGAATGTTAGGGTCTGGCTGGAACAGAAGCATGGGGTCCCAGATGAAGCGCCCCCCGAAGAGTCGAGTCGTTTCATTAAATCGATCACAATGTGTTTCATACTCATTAGATGAGTCGCCAGAGATTCCCAATTCGAAAAATTGCTCACGTAACAACATATTATCCAATCGGTTTTCTAATCTTTTAATAGAGTGATCTGTTACATTAGTGACAGATTTTTCAAAACTGAAAAGATACCCGCTCCTCTCGCGCCATTTCCTTTTCTCCCCCTTAATCTTATTGAATTCAAAATCTTGTTGGGGTATATAATTCTGATTGTGGTAAAGGAGAATTAAGTTATACAAATGGTTGGGTTCGGATAATACCCCCATCAATTCATAAGTCCCGCCTCGCAGGAAACGGAGACGCCAAGCCTTATGGGACCAAGTAATCTCACGCGACACCTCTGTCGTCGAATTTATTAATTCGGGTGACTGTTGCATCTCGAATTCCGTTAGACTACTAATTCTCCCCTTTCTCATAAATTTAGAGGAGCGACTTGTAGAGGTTACACCTGAGCAATACTTGGGTTTGCCAATAGGAAAGGAAATAGAAAAACTCTTATTGCGTCGACCCCCCCCCTCACAAATTTCTGAACGCGAGAAATTATTCGAGAGGTTTTCTAGGACACCACAAGCTAGGTTTAAGTCATTCTCTACAACTTTATCGATAACAGTGAAATTCTCTTTTTTTCTCATATCCATTTGGAACGAATTGCGAGCTACTAATTCAGCTAGTAGCCCTAGGAGATGCGAAAACATAGTGAATTCGTCAATTGTTGATTTGGTTATTGAAGGTTCCACATACCAGTTAGACAAATAATAAAATCGCATCTTCAACGCGTCACGACCAAGAAATGGAATATTCGCGAGATAATTATCTATCAAACTATTCTTCGAGGTGGCTTCTGCTATCTCGTAGGAAGAGATTTCCCATTCAGAATCAGATTCCATCCCATTGCCCATATCACTAACAGTCGAATGCTGTCTATGTAAAGCTAATCCAATTGCATTGCTACATACAAACTTTTTTCTTTTGGAATTACCTATTAATAACGCTTCATTGGCGAGAAAGAATAAATCTCGTTTACTATAACCCGTAGTTCCAGACACAGTACTCTCAAGGAGAGGCGGATTAGCGCCTATTTTGAAACTTTTGATACGTAGTAGAATTGACAATTCTTTCTGACGTTGACGCCCGTTGGACTTTCGAAAATTTAGTAATTAGTTTAACCGATTCGGAGCTACTGAAGCTGGATCTATCCTCGCAGGTACGTGAGTCGTGGCAATAACAACATTCTTGCGGATGTTGGAGTTGCCGAGCTTGTGACCAATACTCTTCAATATTTGGCAAAGTAAAAATTTTGGATCAGCTTCTAGCTTATTATACGAACGATGAATATTCAATTCATGAATATCTTGAATCCATAGTGTACAAGGAGACATTTCCTTCGCTATTTCAAAGACGAGATTTAATCGGTGTACGCTCTCTTTCGAGATGAAATTTCCACGTACATTGCTGAAAAAGGATCGGTTGTATATGAACTTCTTTAGTGGTAGTTTCACCACTGGAAAGTAGGAGTTGAATGCTACATCTCTAATAATAGAGGATCGGCCAGTTTCTATAGGTCCTACTAGCAAAATTCCTTTAGATGGTAATAATCCCGATTGGAGTGAAATAGGTATGTCACAACATGGCATGTTCAGCCTACCGTCTCTTCGTCTTGTTGTTGCTGAAAATAGAATATTTCTTCCGAAGGCGTAAAAAGCCCACTTCTCCACAGGATCCAACTTACGGATCTTGTGACCCAATAGATCATTTTGCCAGAATTGAAGTGAGTATGCCAAAACATTGGATCTTCCTCGTGGGTAAGGTTCATGAAAAATCTTGTTGCTCAATAAGTCATAATTGGATTTCGATTTCGCTGCATACCTGTAGAGAATTTTAGTCGCTACTAAATATTGAGTAAGTAGTTCTCTACTATTATCTATAATATCAGAGCTTTCTCTACGAGATATCCATGAATCAATTTCATTTTTCACGAGAAGGAAAAAAATTATATTATTTACATAACTCAAGAATCTATTCAAAGAATGGATTAGTAGATCTCTCGTTAACATTTAGCTTGTCGGGGGGGAATACATTACCTTTTTCAAATAGGATCCACGCATTGGGTCTGTTAAATATTCAATGGTATCGAAACGTTTCCATGAATGAAAGGAATTGGAACCCGAAACGGCAGACAAAGGATGTTTCAATAACGCGAGAAGTAATAATATTGAGAGGATGCAGCAATAGAAGATAGGCCTATCGAAAAATTGAGATACCGACCACTCTCCTGGATGTGATATTTCCGCTTCATCAGGAATTTTTTCGGGGATGAGAATACCTATCTCGGATGATAGAGTACGAATAGAATTGTTTTCGAATCTCAATCCTACCCTTTGCAGGCTTCGTAATAAATAGCCTTTCGCGCCACCTACTAAATTCTTAGCAATTCCCTCACAAATTCTAGGAAGATCATGATTTGAGTCATAACTTATTTTAAGTACTATTTCTGGATATGTTTCTATGATCAGGTCGTAAAAGTATCTCCACCAGGTGGGTGTAAAAAACAGAGGTATATAATCTCTCAATAAGCTCCATTTTTCACCCACACTGTCTCTCCAAAAGATCCAAGAGATCTTATATTTGTTCAAATCATTGGATAATTCATTCAAATCGGTGAAATGGGACAGGCGAGTAGCTTCTTCCCGGGCAGATGAATCTGCAAACCCCGCATCTTCGCGGGGAACCTCCTTTCTAATTGATCCTGCTAGAAATCTCGATGTTACATCATTGCATAATGAGAATCTTAGCAACCAATAGGGTGTATCCAATTCTTGTGGTTCCCAGAAATACCCAAAAGACAAACCGTTTTGATAGACTCGATTTCTGGTGGAACCATTTCTTGGGTCTAATCCATGTTTAACAAACTTCTCCGAATTGACTTTATCTAATACCAGATTCCAACGAGGTTGGGGTCGCTGATGGTCCGACCGCCAGTCGGAGTTTACCGACGCCTCTTCCGAAAAAACTCCATCGTTACTGCACGAAGATAGGGACGAGTCTATCGCTTCACGAGGGGATGAGTTCAAACTTGCCAGTAACCCATTCAGATCCGAAATAGAATTGCGAAGTCCATCTAAGTGAGTTACTGTTGTTGCAGATTCATGCAGATTAGACGAAATAAATTGAATTGGTGTGAGTAAGTGACCATCTGCCTTCCATGCTGTTTGTTTCGAAAAATTGGATGATAACGAATCTGACAGTTGGGGATGAATAGATAAGATGATATCAGATGAGATGGCTTTTTTGTCGGAGCCCACGGAGAAGTTTTCTAACACGTTGAGATAACTACTGTTGCATCTCCCGATGAAGAAACCCTCTTTGATTCTCGAAATGAACTTGTTTCCAGCGCGGCTCCGTACAGGTGAGTCGTTTAATTTATTCATTTGATCGGAAATGTTTTTTGAAATACCCCCACCAATATCCTTAATTGAACCTCCCTCACGATTTAAATCATGCAGAAACAGATTCCAAATTTGCTGTCCTGTAATGGAAAAAGCATCATTCGAGAATCCTGCTTGGATAGCTTCGATGCGAGGCAACCCAGGAATAGTGGGATTCAACGCAGGTTTCAGTGCGGTCGAGGAGCCTACCGATTCTTCACCCCTTAACAGTCTAGGCTCGATGAAGAAACTTTTTTTTCTTCCAAGAATTGTTTTGAGAGAAAGTATCTGTTCCTCAATGTAACCATCAAAAAAACTTGATAAAAAATCAAGATCAGTAAGATCCATTTTGTTCAATTTATCAAAATCTAGATCGTCCAATTTCTCGATGCAGTAATCAATGGTATCTACCATAGCTTTCTGGCGAGTAGCCTCAACAACAATCATTTTAGACAGAACTAACACATCGAGAAATCGGTGAAAATATTTCTTGGTATGTTGATTGGTACTACCGAGACAGGCACCAGCATTATTTAGTACCTCGTTTCTCATTATTGACACACGGCAAATTAATTCTTCCAAGTGGTCCCTCATTGCTTTTCCCAAAGATTTTCCGACAGACAAAAGAGACAAATCCCCTGTCGTATCGAGCCATCTATGCACATTTGATTGAAAATTCCTACACTCATCAATTTGGGAGGTAACATATTCGTTCAATAGACGCTCCACTTTACCCTTCCACTCGAATACTGTTTATTCAGTTGCAATTCTTGCTACGATGGTATATTCTCTGCTCCCCGTCCAGACATCCAACCAATATTTGATTCGGGAGAAATATTCAGTGGATAACGCACAGAAATAGTCGTGGAGAAGAAATATGTATGTTGGGTAGAGAGGTATGATTTTACTTCGCCCATACAATCTAACTAGAGAATATAGCGAATCTAGGTTCCCCCTTCCTTTCAACTTTTTTGAAAAATTAATATTTTCACTTCGAGTAGTTATTTCTTTAGGTATCCCTAAAGATGCTTCAAAATAGTTTGGAAAAATCTCATTGAAGTCGAAGTATCCGCTACTTGCTAACCCAAGTTTCTTGCCAGATATTTTAGTAAACGTGATATTATCCCCCATTCTCGGTGGGAAAAATCCTTTCTCGGATTTGATGCTATTACTGACGTCAATAACTCTTTCCCCATCAAAAATAAGGTTCGATTTCTTAATTCTCGAAGGGAAGTCGGTTAGTTGGTTGATTAATTGATTTCTAATTTGTGAATAAGCATGTAAAACGAGAAAGTCTTTTTCATATTTTTCATAATCTAATCCGGATAAAAAGTTGCGAAACAACATCGTTTTTTCACAAGACGTAAACGAAGACAAGCTAGAAAAGGCTTCTTGCTCAAAGGAAAATGACGATCCATCTCCTCGGTGATCTGCTGAATCTATGGATTCCAGTAGCGCTTTGTCACAGGGGTCCAATACTACGGGACTTAATGAATCGTTTCTCAAACGTATTGCTTGTAACCGATCCAGATCTTGTTTGTTACGAATTTCTCGAAGAAGCGACGAAGCAAAATTGTTTTGGTAGCAGTCACTTTCGTTCTTGGAAACTACCAATTGGTTATAGAATTTGAAAAACCTAACTAAATTTTGCAGACACCTATCCCCACGAACCGCTTGAATTTCTTCAGTCTCATCCTTGAATAGAGTCCCGAAAAATAGAAATAGGGGGGAATCCGTCGTTATGCGTGCCTTCCATCTACCAGAAACCAAGGGAGTCATGGCATCATAACGGATTTTTTCCTCATTTGAGGAACCTGCGAAAATTGAAATATCTTTGTTCAAATCTAAGTAGTAGGAAGCCGGCGCTCCCCTCTTTCTATTCCTATTTTTTCCGAGAGAGATAAAGTTTTTGAATTGAAGAAAGCATTCGCGGGAGAAATTCCCGGGGTTTTCTGCCTGTTTCTTTCTTATCCCGTCACCTCCGTTAATGACTTTTGTTAATACAAAACCTCTCTCGATCGAATTCTTGTCACTCAAGCGATGCATAGAAATTGGTATCGTTAGCAACATCAGCATCTCCAGGGTGATGCTACTACCCCTCATTACTGAATGACGCAGATTGCGTAAAAACAGTGAACTCAGAAATCACAAGTCAGATAATCTGATAAAAGGTTCGGCGGTGGAGGCTGGACTAACTACAAGTTCTTCGAGATGTTGGTTTTTCAATAATTCTGAGAAGTATTTTAGTGCATCGATTTTGAAAAAGTCCCAAACTTCAGATGAATAGTCGGGGCCTCTTACTCCTACTCTTCTTTCTACTACCTCTTTCACCATAGTTTTTTCTTCCATATTAGTTCTGAGACTATTTATCTATCTATTTCCCATATTTATTCTATTATACCGAGAATTTTGAAAATTTCAAGATGGGACGGAAGAAATATATCATACAAGTCTGGTTATTTTTGTAAATATCCGCATCCAAAATTGGAATGAAATCGGGAATTTTCAAATGTTATTGTCGAAGAGACCCGTATATACCCCATCCACCTCAACAAAATCTCTCCGCTCTGAGCAGGCGGAGCGGTGGTATTGAATTACCCGGATGGGCGAACGACGGGGATTGAACCCGCGCGTGATGGATCCACAATCCATTGCCTTGATCCACTTGGCTACGTCCGCCCCCTTTGCTAATGTTGAGGGGCTCCCAAAATAGGAACAAGATCCATGCGTTAAGCTAGATAGATTCTTTCCACCCAAAAGATTGAAGGATTGCAAGCATTCAGTGAGTAAAAAGAGGAACTTTTTGAAGGGATATTACATCTCTTTTTCCTTCTCAATTCAAGGTCGGAAACTGATGACCTTGAGGTTGTGACAGGCCGTTCTCTTCCTCTCTCTTCGTTCTACCGTACGAACCTTGAGGGCACCAAACCCTATCTTCCGAAGTTGAAGGGTTTGGTATCCAGTTGTGCTGCATGACCGACGGATATTATCCGTTTATAGAAGGAGCTTCAACAGAAGCTAAGTCTAGGGGGAAGTTATGAGCGTTACGTTCATGCATGACTTCCATACCTAGGTTGGCACGGTTTATGATGTCAGCCCAGGTGTTTATAACACGACCTTGGCTGTCAACCACGGATTGGTTGAAGTTAAAACCATTCAAGTTGAATGCCATGGTGCTGATGCCTAAAGCGGTGAACCAAATACCTACTACGGGCCAAGCAGCTAAAAAGAAGTGTAGAGAACGAGAATTGTTGAAGCTAGCATATTGGAAGATCAAACGACCAAAATAGCCGTGAGCAGCTACGATGTTGTAAGTTTCTTCTTCTTGACCAAACTTATAACCTGCATTAGCAGACTCATTCTCAGTAGTTTCTCTAATCAAACTAGAAGTTACCAAAGAACCATGCATAGCACTGAATAGAGAGCCGCCGAATACGCCAGCTACACCCAACATGTGGAAGGGATGCATAAGGATGTTGTGCTCAGCCTGGAAGACGATCATGAAATTGAAAGTACCAGAAATGCCCAGAGGCATACCGTCAGAGAAACTTCCTTGACCAATTGGGTAGATCAAGAAGACGGCGGCAGCAGCTGCGACTGGAGCTGAGTAAGCGACAGCAATCCAAGGACGCATACCTAAACGGAAGCTTAGTTCCCACTCGCGACCCATGTAGCAAGCTACACCAAGTAGGAAGTGAAGAACGATCAGTTCGTAAGGACCACCATTGTAAAGCCATTCATCGACGGAAGCTGCTTCCCAGATTGGGTAGAAGTGTAACCCAATAGCTGCAGAAGTAGGGATGATAGCACCAGAGATAATGTTGTTACCGTATAGCAAAGAACCAGAAACGGGCTCGCGAATACCGTCAATATCTACAGGAGGAGCTGCGACGAAAGCAATGATGAATACGGAGGTTGCGGTTAGTAGGGTGGGAATCATCAAGACACCGAACCATCCGATGTAAAGACGGTTTTCGGTGCTGGTGATCCAGTCGCAAAAGCGACCCCATAGGCTTGCGCTTTCGCGTCGTTCTAAAGTTGCGGTCATGGTAATTTTTGGTTTTCGAAAAGGAGTTAGTGATTCCCCAGGCTGGTAAGCCTGTTAATTCGTAGTGTATCACAAAAACCTATCTGTGTCAACCAAACCGAAATACATTGAGTATCTAAAATTCTTGGATACAGAGGTTTTTTTCATATCCCAAAATTTTTTGTAATTTCTCTCACAAAAAGAATTCCCTAAGACAAGGGGGAGAGGAAAAAATGGAAGTTTTCTTCTACGTGATGCGCGCCCCCGATCAATTTCAATTTTGGTATCCAAGAAATTAATCCTACGTCAAGCCTTTTCACGAACGAAGCACTCCGCAACTTCGCATCGACCACCGCATGACGAAGATTGAAATAATTAACAAACTGAAAAGAAAGTAGTCGTGAACCCCTCACTCATCCATTTTTGCGTGGTATTTCTTGATTCCCCGACCCCTGCGCTCCGGTTCCAATCCACAATGAAAAAATTGTGGATTGGAACGAATCTAAACAAAACTAACGGAAGTGGGCAAAAGCTTTGTTAGCTTCCGCAATTTTATGAGTCTCCTCCTTTTTTCGTATGGCACTACCAGAATTTCTGGCGGCATCCATTGATTCATCACTCGATCTTAAAGCCATACTTCGACCTGAGCGTTTTCGACACGCGATCAATGACCACCGGATGGCCGAAGCTTTTCCTTCTGCAGGTACTACTTCAACGGGAACTCGATAAGTTGATCCACCCACACGTTTGGTTTCCGTGACTACATCGGGAGTTACCCCACGCACTGCCTGTCGCAGAACAGATAGTGGGTTCCTATTTGTCTTTTATCTAATCCGCTTCATAGCCTGATAAAAAATCTGATAAGCTAGCGATTTTTTGCCGTTTCTCATGATACGATCAACTAGCATGTTTACTAATCGATTGCGATAAATTGGATCCGATTCGATATTTTTAATTTTGTTCACTACATTGCTCCGATGTACCACGAGTTTACAATTATGTCAGACTTCAATCAATTTTTCTTTTTTGGCGGTATCTTAAGCTACTATTTTGGCTTCTTCACTCCATATTGTAGAGTGGATCCACCGGTTAGTGGGGATCTCCCTCCAAACTGCACGTGCGACTTTCGTCGAATACAGCTTTCCATATGATTGAATAAAAACTACCCAAGTAATTTCCAACCAATTTTTTTGTCTATCGCGCAAATCATATTTACTCATTGCACATTGAGCATCCGTTTCCTTTTCTTCCACAGAAGAAAAAAAAATAGGTATGGAAAAGAAAAATCTTGCAATTCAATTATCTTACTAGTAATGTCCGTAGGTTTCTCGATCCAATCGGTAGCTGTATACAAAGTCTCCTCCAAATATTCGTAGTCGTAACCTGAATCTGTTCCAGAAGGAAAAGACTTTTCTTTTTAGGTGGGAGTCCGGGTAAAACTCAACTTAACCCACTGGAATAAAACACCTTAGACACCAAGTTGTTTTACACAAATAGATGGATAATAACCAATCTTTGTAGTAGCAGGCTTCAGTCCCCTTGCAATGCTGGGTCGGCTACACATTTGACATATCAGAACAACTGATACGGAATCATTGCGCTGATACAAGTTGTGACAATGTTCTGCAACGCACTAGAACGCCCTTTTCTACGACCCTTCACTCCTACCGCATCTAAGGCTCCTCTGACGATGTGATACCTAACGCCGGGTAGGTCTTTGACCCTTCCGCCTCTCACAAGGACCACCGAATGTTCCTGCGAATTGTGGCCAATACCTGGTATGTAAGCCGTTACCTCAAACTTGGAGGTTAATCGAACTCTGGCAACTTTACGTAGGGCAGAGTTGGGTTTTTTTGGTGTAGTTGTGAAATAGTCGACAGCTACAACGTCGCTATACAGAACCGTACGTGAGATTCCCACCTCATACGGCTCCTCGTCATTCAATTCCTGTTGAGGGGAGAACTCCTCCAAGTCGTTTCTGACTACAAGTACAAAAACTAATTTACGGGATAAATCTCATTCTTTTTTCCCGCAAATTTCTTTTCAAAGTTTTGTCTCTGCATCTTTTGCCGGATTGCAAAGAAGCAACGCAGATAGAGAAATGAAAAATCTATCAAATTGATGCATGGGTTTACCAACGCAACGAGTTTCCTGCTTTCGCATCAGTAAGTCAGTAATATGAGGCGGGTTGAATATGGAGTAGATTGACGAGTCGGTATCAGCTTATCCACATCATTAATCATTTTTCGCGAAAGAATTCATTTTGGAATGGAGGCAGTTTCAATATCTCACTCTCGTTCTTCATTTCGTTTTGACGAGGCTACCTGAGGAGAATTCGACAACCTAACCAACTACCCAATAAGTAGGTGAACTAAAATATGGATTTTTAAAAAATGGGAGGGGTCCGATGACTACTTGGGGTTTAACAGCGATGACGATGCAAAGATGGCAACGGGAAAAACCGGGGATATAAAAAAAGCGGGGAGAACTGGGTTAATAGGTCACTCACTTTGGTGGTTGTGGCTTAGTTAGCTTGTTCCGCGACGAGCCGAGCCACTGGTGAAGTCCCGTCGCACTCCACCCCCTCCCGTTTCCGCGAGCCAAATTAGAAGTCTGGGCTCCGGAGGAAAGAGATTGTACCACGAGAGCTGGGGGGGGTCAAGCTGCCTCTACCACTAGTTGCTACTAGCAATCCCGCACTTCATAGATTAGTGGTGGAAAAGGCCGAAGGGATAACAGAAATGGAGCTAGTATTGGCAGGGGTGAGATACCACCAAGCAGGGTTAGAGACTGTATAGGTACAGGGTTACAAGAGTGGTGGGTATAGGTAAAGGCAGCCTTGACTTTTTCGCAACATGTCTTCGAAAGATATTTCCAATTGTTGCCAGATTGAAACTCCCTTTCAGTTTTTCCCCGTCCCGGGTGGAACTAAGAAAACGAATAGGCCAGGCACACCGGGTAATTTCTTATTTCTGCTCATATCCTATCCCTCGGGGCCCTAGGAAAAGAAGAAAGAAGCTCCGCCTGTCGCCCTGCGATCAATTGGGCTCTTGCCATGCCGAAAAAGTGGACCCATATAGGTCAAAGCGCAGAGGCTTTTAATGAGGTATCCGGGGGCGGCTTAGAGAATTCAGGTATTTTTCACTAGTTGGCGGATAAGGTGGGGTAGAAACGAAGTAACTGTAGGTGCGAGAAAAGAACCTGCATCAGGTTCCTTGTACGAGTCCTACGTAAAATACGCGGAATCTCACGGAATAGAGCCTATTGCTTTTAATAATTTTACCGCTGTACTCGAGGATTCTATTCGTTCTTTAGGATATAGAGATGTTGTTCTAAAGAGGAGGGCACACGGAAGGGTCTTTTTAGGACTTGTCTTAGGAAGAAGCGGAGAACCTATTAGAAGGGATAGAAGATCTGAACTTGTTGCAAGTCTCTCGGAGAGGGAGCCCTGGGAGGGTTTTGACAGAGATCTTACGGCTTTCGAAGAATCGGACGGGGACGTGTTAAAGCTAAACCTGCTGAGAGCATACCTGAGGCTAGTGTTCACTTTAGATACCCGAGAGCAGTTCAGTATCTTCTTGTGGGGGCCCGGGGCTACGGGAAAGTCGACTCTCACGCAGCTCCTGGAACACATCTTAGGAGAGAGGTGTGAGACCCTAGACGTGAGCAGAATAGCCAATAGATTTGAACTGACACTTGTAGAAGGAAAGAGTTTACTACTCTTTCCGGATGTGACCCGACAGCCGAGTAACACGGCCGCCAGCATATTAAAGAAGTTGCTCTCCAACGAGAGGGTAACAGTAGAGGCTAAAGGCAGGCCCGCCATGTCGGTTAAGCCCGGCGCCCACTCCTTATTTACAGCCAACTGGAGGTGGCCAGACGTGGACCGATCTAGCGGGGGGAGAAGGCGTTTCCTTTTCCTACACACACCCAGAACAGTGACACGCCGCAATCCATTCCTGTTTGAAATGCTCCAGAAAGACGCCAGCGGGCTAGTCACCTGGGCCTTGGGGATGCCGCCCGACAAGACCCGGATAGGCCACAGCGTAGAAGCCCTTAACGAACTAACAGGGGGAGGGGCGGACTGCTCAGGGCTAATCGAGTGGGTCACCAAGAGAGTGAGATATTACCCGGGTGCCGAAATCCCACTAGGTGCAAAGAAAGTGCCACTCCCCGGATCTCTCTACGAGGATTATACCCTCTATGTAGACGCTAATGGGATAGAACCGATCCCATTTAACCATTTTGGGGATGCGCTGGATGACGTGATACGGTCACAAGGCTATCGTGATGTCGTGATCAAAAGGAGATCCGTAGGGAGAGTGGTGCAAGGTTTAGGGCTCGGTGAGGGGGAACCTATAAGGAAGAACAGGATCACAGGATCAATGCGGTATCTGATGGAGACGGATCCTTGGCCCGGGTTTAAGGAGGACAAAGAAGAATGGGAACGAGGAGGCTGCGAAACAGTTGACAGTGTCGATAGTGTCGATAGTGTCGATAGTGTCGATAGTTTCCATAGTTTTTACGAAAACGCAGAAGAGGGGGATGCGTACAAAACAGGAGAGTGCCCCCTATCTGATGCAAGGAGGGAGCCGGCCCAGAGTGTCGATAGTGTCGATAGTGTCGATTGTGTCGATAGTTTGTCGGAAAACGCAGAACGAGGAGGCTGCGAGACCGTATACAGTGTCGATAGTGTCGATAGTGTCGATAGTTTCCATAGTTTTTACGAAAACGCAGAAGAGGAGGATGCATACAAAACAGGAGGGGAGCCGATCCAGGGAGATGGACCGGCTGTGAAAGGGAAAGAAAGCAAGCCCTCGGGACCTCCGCTAACCTTCCCAGAAGAGGAGAGGACCCGGGAGTTCTTAAAGCAGTATCCGGGGCTTGAGGAAGCCCATCGCAGGGAGGAGGTGTGGACGGAGGACCAGATCGTTCAGTGGGCAGTGTCCAACATCAAGGTAAGGGAGGGCTTAAAGGAACAGGTGGGGGATCTTTATTTCCAAGCAGAGAGAACCTCCACGCGCCACAAGCACGAGCTGCCCCCCTTATTGCCCAGCACCACCTTAGCCGGCCTGCCCTATCCTCTCTCAGGCCCGTTGAGTTCTGGGTTGTCGAGGTTGGCTGCCACCCCCTCACGATACAAAGAACTCGTGGCTCTCCTGAATGAGGAAAGCAAGGCCGTCACCAGCACATGTTACCTGCTCTTCCGCTTATTCGGTCCAGGAGCCCGTCCCTATTTCCACCGTAGGTGCCCCGTACAACACCTTTTTGCCACCACCTACGCAGAACTTCCCAGTTACTCACGACTAGTTCCAAAGAACAGCTCCGGTGCAGCCACCCTAGCCAACCTAAGACGCGATCTTAAGAGGGTTATTCGCCTGGTCATTGACCAGCTAGTTCTCCCCGAGGAGCTCACCCTGGAGGAGATTGATATGGTGGCATGCCACACCGGCATCTACGCTGGCCTGATGGGTCGCACTAAGGCGCCCCATACGTGGGAAGCTTACCAGTCTGGGTCCTTCTGGTCCTTCGCCATGGAAAAGTGGGGAGACGGGTGCCCCAAGCCCCTCCTGAAGCGGATCGTTTACTCTGGCTTAAACGGGGCCAGCTTGACTAGCCAGACAGGTGCTATTTCATCGTGCATTAAGGAGGCACATCAGAAGTTTCAATCCACGGATCTCCTTGGCTTCCAGAGGAAGGTCTTGGGACATCCTATCCTACAAGAACTCGCCCTTTTCCACGATATGGTGGGCTCCAGAAGCCTAGTCTATCTTCCCTCCCAGACAAAGCCATACTACGGGAGGCCAGAGGAAGAGTCTTTGTCGGGAAACCCCCGCAGCCTATACCACAACGGATTGCTTACCTCTCGCATACTTGCTTCCCATGAAGTGGTTCTCCTCATGCATCTCGTTTTTCACTTGGAGGAGTCCCGTCTGGGTGTCCCTCTTAGCTTAGAAAATGATGGGTTGGTCCACCTTACTCGGCGCTCTAGCCTCCTTTCCACCTTCCATTCGCTGGACGTTTCGCTCAGACAAAACAGCCTGCGTTTCCTAGGGCTCGAAATCCCGCTTGAGCGCAAACGATAACTACACCCACCCTAAGTGTAAGTGAAAGGGTAAGTGAAAGGGGAAGTGAAAGGGGAAGTGAAAGGGGAAGTGAAAGATATAGACCCCCTCCTAAAAGAAAATGAAATGGAGGTGTCTATGCAGTCTAAGAAACCTATGGAAATGGAAAACGATGGAAATGGAAAAGTATGAAAAGTATCGACACTATCGACACTATCGACACTGTCGACTCTTTTGACACCCCCTAAGTGAAAGATCTAGCCCACCTCATCTCTCTCTGCAGTCTAAGAAAAACAGGAAAATGGAAAAGTATGAAAAGTATCGACACTATCGACACTATCGACACTATCGACACAATCGACACAATCGACATCTCGACATTCCCTTTTCGTATATCTTTCTTCTATCTTTTTGCTTTTTCTTCTGCAGTCTCAAAGGTGGTTTCTGTAATATCTTTTCTTCGGGGTTGGGTGATAGCTCCCCCCCCTTTTCTACACCATGTTCTCACCCGCTTTCTATTCTAGAGTGTCCAAAGGAGGGACCTTATGAACATCATTAGTACATTTATTGGGTTATTTGGTGTGTTAAAGTATATCCTTGACCGGACAACGGTCGAAAGCGTCCGCAATTTCCAGGAGGCTGTCCGCATATCTTTAAAGCATAGTGGAAAGCTTAGCCGGGAAGAACAAAACAAGCTCGTTCTCGACATGGGTACGCGCATGTTGGCTAACGTGATTGACGATCCTGCCTCACAGAGTGTTACCTTGTTTTCTAGGGTTGGTGCTGCATTCAGCTCTCTCTATTGCTATATGGTCCCCGGGGTTATACGAAGTGTTCTCTTTGCTCCTACCTACCTCTTAACCCTTCCCGTTCGCATATTTGTTGGGATAAGGTCGTTATCGAGATTAAGAACGGAAGCATCTACGTGGTATCCATGGTGGCTTTGCTGCTGGTTACGTCGAACACGAAGTGGTGCGTACAGGACCGAACCAGTGGCTTTAGGAGGCGTGTGCTGTATGTGCTGACGCCGAAGGCGGCGGTACAGAGAGATCCATTTTTACTGAAGAAGCTAAAGGTGGACGCGAGTGGGTTAATAAACTGGGCGTTGGACATGTCGGAGGAGAGATCGAGGATAGGTCAAAGCGTAGAGTCAATAAACGAGTTAAGTGGTGGGGGGGGTCAGGATAGCTCAGGCATCCTCGAATGGGTGTTCACCAAAGTGAAATATCTACCGAAAAGTGAGCTATACCTAGGTGCTAAAAAGGTGCCCTTAGCCGG